AAATTAAGAACATTCAAAAAAGTCAGTTAAAATTGTAAATCGATAAAATTTCGTCTAGTATTGAAACAAAGGAGGAAAACCCCCGTAAAAAAAAGTAGTAAACCTTTTAAATTTTTGATAATTTAAATATACTTTTTGTAAAACTTATTCTATAAATAAAGCAATAAAATGATTTTTATGTAATCTAAAGAAAACTTGCATACAAATTAATTAACTGAACCTTTAAAAAAACTAATTCTCAAACTATTTTACAACTTTAAAGGCTTACTTTTTTATATAATCCCCCTCTTTTTAATACCACGAATAAAATTCTTTCAACTTTTAAAGTTAACTCTAATTTTTTACATAAAATCTAAAAGAACGCTTTTTTATCCCTTAAAAAAACTATTATTTAAACAAAATAACTCTACGAACTAACTTTTAAAAAAGGGGGGAAGGCGCTCACTCAACCATCTTACAGTTTCCAAACTGTCCGTTTTCAACTTTTAAACTACCCCTTTTTTTCAATTTAAACAAGTTATTGTCTTAAGTCTTTATATTTTATTAGCTATTTTCTAGGAGGCTTCTGCCTCTCTATAGCCATGCATTGAGCAAACTTTTTCAAAAAACCCCTCTTTTTRGCACATTTTTTCACTTTAAACTTTAGAAAAGTTGGGCTAGAAGTGGAGGACGGACACTTGCAAGTGAGCACGAAAATCAGTTCCTAAAAATTCCATCCCCTTAAAAATTTCATGGAACTTTTAGTCACTTGCAAGTGTCCATTCTTTACTTTTAAGTCTACTTTTTATAGTTTAAAAGGAAGACACATTTTGTAAAAAATTCATGGAATTTTTAGGAACTGATTTTCGTGCTCACTTGCAAGTGTCCGTCCTCCACTTCTAGCCCAACTTTTCTAAAGTTTAAAGTGAAAAAATGTGCYAAAAAGAGGGGTTTTTTGAAAAAGTTTGCTCAATGCATGGCTATAGAGAGGCAGAAGCCTCCTAGAAAATAGCTAATAAAATATAAAGACTTAAGACAATAACTTRTTTAAATKRAAARAAAGGGGTAGTTTAAAAGTTGAAAACGGACAGTTTGGAAACTGTAAGATGGTTGAGTGAGCGCCTTCCCCCCTTTTAAAGATTAARAAAACTTTCTTTTAGATTATTATGTAAACGAATTAGAATTAGCTTTAAAAGTTGAAAAAGCTTTACTTCTGTAAAAACAAAGGAGATTATATAAAAAAGTAAGCCTTTAAAGTTGTAAAGTAGTTTGAAAATTAGTTTTCTTAAAGGTTTAGTTAATTGATTTTAACGTAAGTTTTCTTTAGATTACATGAAAATCATTTTAATTACTTTATTTATAGAATAAGTTTTACAAAAAGTATATTTAAATTATTAAAAATGTAAAAGCTTTACGATTTTTTTTACAAGATCCCCCTTGTTTTTAATACCAAACGAAGTTTTTCATAGTTTTCATAAAAGAGTTCTTATGAATTTTATCGATTTACGATTTTAACTGACTTTTTTGAATGTTCTTAATTTTATAAGATAAGTGTTATAGAGTATATTTGAATTATCGAGAATGTAAAAGCTTTACGATTTTTTTTACAAGAATCNCCCCTTATTTTTAGTACCAGACGAAGTTTTTCATAGTTTTTATAAAGAAGTTCTTATAAATTTATGATCCTAAGTGATTTTTYTTCTATTTACTTACAAGTGTTCATTCTCTATACCTAATTCTATTTTTCTAAAGCCTAGAACGAAAAAATATGCCAAAAGAAAAGTTTTTTAAAGAAYAGTTAATATAAGATTTAAACAAATATTTATTTAAATGAAAAGAAAGGGGTAGTTTAAAAGTTGAAAACRGACAGTTTGGAAACTGTAAGATGGTTGAGTGAGCGCCTTCCCCCCTTTTAAAGATTAARAAAACTTTCTTTTAGATTATTATGTAAACGAATTAGAATTAGCTTTAAAAGTTGAAAAAGCTTTACTTCTGTAAAAACAAAGGAGATTATATAAAAAAGTAAGCCTTTAAAGTTGTAAAGTAGTTTGAAAATTAGTTTTCTTAAAGGTTCAGTTGATTAATTTTAATTCAAGTTTTCTTTAGATTACATGAAAATCATTTTAATTACTTTATTTATAGAATAAGTTTTACAAAAAGTATATTTAAATTATTAAAAATGTAAAAGCTTTACAATTTTTTTTACAAGATCCCCCTTGTTTTTAATACCAAACGAAGTTTTTCATAGTTTTCATAAAAGAGTTCTTATGAATTTTATCGATTTACGATTTTAACTGACTTTTTTTGAATGTTCTTAATTTTATAGAATAAGTTTTACAGAGTGTCATTAAATTATCGAGAATTTGAAAGCTTTACAATTCTTTTTGAATACTAAACCAACTTTTTTTACTTTTAAAAATGAATTTTATAATTACAAATAATAAAGAATAAAATAGTAAAATGAGTTTTTTTAATAATAAAAACTTTACTCCTAAAAATAGTTAAATTTTAATTTAATAACCTATACGTTTTTAGTTTAAGGGATAGAACGAAAACCTTCTAAGTTTTAAATATAGGTTCAAATCCTATAAAACGTACGGGAGTTTTTTTGTAAAAAAAAATGTATAACTAAACATTCAACATCTTTAAGTTTGTAGAATAAAAATTTTATTGTTTTTTAAATAATTTAAGAAAATAAGTTTACATAATAAATATATTATATAATTTATAATAAAACTGTTAAATTATTATCAGTATTATTTTAAGATTACTTTTTTCATATTTCAAATAAATAGTTATAATAATCTTTTATTGAGTAAGAATACTAAAACTATAGTGACGGTATAGTTCAGTTTGGTAGAACAATGGATTCATAAGCCATAAGCCAAAAGTTCAAATCTTTTTACCGTTACAGAAAAAGTATAATCTTAAACAAAACAGTTTTTATCCCCTATTAAAAAAATGTTGTTAAAAAAGCTTTCAAATTTAATGTAATTTTTTGTTGCTCTTAATCTTTAAACAGAAAAGAACAAATTTAATTTTTTGTAATAAAAACGTTTTTATAACAAAATTTGTGTATCGTTTAAGGGTAAGACAAGAAAAAAATGTTTTCTTAATTTGGGTTCGAGTCCTAATACTTTTTTATTTTCTTTGTAATTAAAATACAGTAATATAATTTAAATAATATATATATATATAATGAATTTAAAACTAACTTTAAATAGCCCTTTAGAACAATTTGAGATCATACTTTTTATTTTTAATGATTCTTTTTTAGGGCGTAATTTTTTTATAAGTAATACAACTATTTTCCTTTTAATAGGAGCTTTATTAATTACTTTTTTTACTTCTATTTCTTATTGTGAAAAACTAGTTATCCCTAATAAATGACAATTTTTAATGGAATCTTTGTATGGTATAAGTGTGAATAGATAAACATTTTAAGTATTAAAAAAACTTTAAGCTATTTTATTTGTAATCTCTAATTAGATTTAAAATATTAAAATTTTAACTAATTAAAACATGATAATACAAATCCTACACTAACTTTTTTATGGTTATAAACATAGTTTATAATACGTAAAATATTATGTTTATATTTTATAATTAAATTTTATTATTGTTATACTTTTAAAATGAATTACTAAAAAATTGTAAAAATTTAAAGGAAAAGTAAAAACTATAATTAGCCTAATAAAACTAGTTAATTTTCTAATTATTTATATAAGATGTTAAATCTTTATAAAATTATGTATAATGGGAATATTTAATAATGAACTATAAAGTTCAACAAATAAAAATAAGTTGAAGAGAAGGCTTAATTTATAATTAGAATTTTTTTAATAATGAAAAATAATAAATAAAAAAATTAATCAAGCCTTACAAAATTTTTTATATATTTTTTAAAACAAAAAGTTTTGAGAGTTATAAGAGTCTTTTATTGTTCATTATTTTAGAAATAATTTTGTTTAAAAGTTAATGAAAGCATTATGTTAAAGCTATGTTAAACGTAAAAGTTATACTTTTTATTAAAGCAAACTTTGAGTTATAAAAAAATATTAAAGACTATAAAAAAACAAAAATAACAAAGTTATTTTTGTTTTTTATAATTATTGAATTTTGTTAAAAGCTGTATAATAGGAAACTATTATGTACTGTTTAGACTTGAGGCAGAAGTGTTTTTAAAGCACAAAACCTTAAAGAGTATCAATTTCTATGATTTTAGACAACATTGGTTTAAAAGGAGAAAAATACTTACCTTTATTATTTACACTTTTTCTCTTATTATTGTTTTGTAATTTAGTTGGTATGGTACCTTATACTTTTACTGTTACCAGTCATATAGCTTTCACTTTTGGTCTTGCTTTTGCACTTTATATTGGAATTAATATAATTGGAATTCGTACTCATGGAATTCAATTTCTATCTATTTTTTTACCTAAAGGTGTTCCTTTTTTTATAATACCTTTATTAGTTGTTATTGAATTAATTTCTTATATTATAAAAGTATTTACTTTAGCTATTCGTCTATTTGCTAATATTACTTCAGGTCATACTTTATTAAAAATTATAGCAAGCTTTGGTTTTAAATTAGGTGCACTTCAAAGTTTTATGAGTATTTTTGCATTTATACCTTTAATAATACTTTTTGGTTTAACAGGATTAGAACTAGGTATTGCTATCTTACAAGCTTATGTTTTTGCTTTATTAACTTGTATTTATTTGAATGATGTTTTAACAATGCATTAAACTAATTAAAAATATTTTTACTTTAAAATAATTATTCAATCTTTGATATGCCACAATTAAATAGTAATGTAATTTTTTCCCAATTATTCTGATTAATTTTAATCTTTTATTTTTTATACGCATTTACTTTACATGTTATTTTACCTAACATTGTAAAAATTTTAAAATTACGTAATACAATTCCGTCTTTTTATCAAACAAATAAACAAAAAATTTATGATTTAAATAATACGCATCAAAAAAATTCCTTTTTAAATCTTGTTACTTGTTTAGAAACTTGTAATAAAAAACAGCATCACATAATGAAGCTATTCAAACAAGCGTTTATTTCTCAAAAAATTTCAGATAAAGCTATTTTAAATAAAGCTTATGTTTTGATAATTTATAATAACATAAATTTATCAAAAAAAAAATATTATACATTTTTTTATTAGTATAAATATTTGTAACTAAAGGCTAAGTAATATAAAGGTAGTATACTGAATTGCAAATTCAGAAATAAGAGTTCGAATCTCTTTTTAGCTTACATTTAGTTTTTTTTAATAAATTTTTGTGTTCGTTTTATATTTATTCAAATATAATTTTTATATTATAACTTTTCACATGCTTTTTAAATATTTAATTTCTTTTAATATATTCTTTATTTTATGAATAGCATTAAGTTTACTAGTGTGGAATCTAATCCTTTTTTGTTTTGTTGTACGTAAAAGTTTATTTAAAAATAACATTCACAGAATAAAGTTAGACATTTAAATAATATTATTAACTGTTAAAAATAATAAGCTTTATAACAAAAAAAATATGAACTATTATAATAAGTTGAAATTAATAAATTTTTATAACTTAAAAGCAGTTTATCTTACTGACTACAATGTATTTTTGAGTATTATTAAAATTAAACAAAATATTGTATTAAAAGTCTTGTATAATTTAGAATACCTAAAAGACACTTTATTTGTGAATTAAATCCTAAATTTTGAGTTTAAAAGCACAACTTATTATAAAACGAATATATTATCTAAGTATATTTGAAATTAAGAAAAGGAATAATTACAAGTTCATGGCAGTTGAAAAACTAAAATTTAACGGGGAAGTTGTAAGTCTGTAACCAAGCAATATTTTAAAAATATTGGTTATAAGAGATGCAACTATAAACAAAAATTTTGTATAAAGAGCTGTATGACAAGTAATTGTCACGTACAGTTCTGCGAGAAGGAATTATGTAAAAATAGAAGAATAATTATCCTTACTTTAACAATGTTAAAACTTATAGTGATGCTCCAGAAAAGTGACAAATAAGTTTTCAAGATCCAGCGACTCCTGTAATGGAAGGTGTGCGCGTGAAATAAATGTATTGTGAATAAATTAAAAAAGTCACTTAATTTGAAACAATAAAGTAAGTAAGCATACTATTTTTAAATTATTTTTTGTATTCTATGGTAAAAAAAAATATATTTATTTAATTACATTTTTAACGAAACATTAAACTTTTATCTTCAATTTGATGTTAAATTTTTTTATAAAATATTTAAATTATATAATAAAAAAATTAAAATATACCTTTAAAAATAACTTATAAGAAGTTTCACAATAAATTCATGTTATTACTGTATAGTAAAATTTATTACTAAAAGTAAAAAGAAGCTTCTGTTATTTACTATAATTTTAAATATTGTTTAAAATTTAAAATGAAAAAAAAAATGAAAGCAAAGTTAATTTATTTTTATGCTTTTAGTTTAAAAAAATTAATTAACTAAGTAGCTCTTTGCTTATAAATAAGCATGAAGTAGCTTTGGAAGAAGTATAGAACTTACTCTTCTTATTGTATACTGTTTTAAATAATATAATAATTTTTTAACTACTATTGTGAATTTTCAAACTATTTTACGTTAAAAGCATATTCCACAAAAAGAAAAATGCAAAGTAAAATTTTTAAGAGTTAATTTGTCTAAGTAAAATCTAACGTTTTTAAATAAAAACGATGTTAATAATTAAAATATCTTTTATTAATAATCTACTTTATCTTTTTTAATAAAAACGATAATTACTTTCTATAAATAACTTTTAATACAAGAAAGATGTATATTATTACAAATTCAGAAGATTTAAAATTATTGTATAATATTAAATTTATTGAATTATGTTAATAAATCTTTTTAATATAATATTAACACTATTAGTTTTTGTGTTAAAAAAGCCGTATATTAATTTTTTAATTCGTACGGTTTGAGAAAGGAGTGATTATTTATATATATATATGAACTAAATACTCAAATTCTTATATCTTTACACCATGATTTAATGTTTTTTCTTTGCATAATTTCAGTATTTGTTACTTGAATCTTATATAGAACTTTATGGCTTTTTAATGCTGAAAAAAATTCAATACCTTATCCTTTAATTCATGGTACTCAAATAGAGTTAGCTTGAACAATTACACCTTCGTTAATACTAATTGCTATTGCAATTCCATCTTTTGCTTTGCTTTATGCATTAGATGAAATAATAGATCCTACAGTTACTATTAAAGCGATAGGTCATCAATGATATGAATGGGTAGTTCTTCCTTTGATTTTTAGTTTTAGTCCTAAATATGATTAAAAATAATTTAATGATAATAATTACATTTTATCATAAAAAGTATAATATTTTACTAAAACATTATTTTCTGTTCTTTGATAATATTTTTATATTACAGTTAAAATATATATATTACATTGTAAAATCCCGTTGGAAAATATTTTATATTAAAATCGGTAGTAAAAAAACATTATATTTCGTTATTAAAGGCTTAACTGATACCTTGTCTGTTTTTTTTTTGACAAGTACATATTTAGCAGATGTGAGTACGACATTAAGATACTGTAATAAATATGTAACTTTTTTAAGTATTGTACTAAAAAAATATAGCCTAAAAGAAGCTAGCGGAGTTAGTTTAATAAAAAAAAATCAAAAAAGAGAAGAGCCTTTTTTAAATTATAAGTCCAGTAACAAATTAATTGATTTAAACTTTAACTCAATTAAAAATAATTTAAAATTGCGAAAAGATAACAATTTTTTGTTTGAAAAAAATAAAAAAATGTGTTCTTTAGTAAGCAGGTTAGTAACTTTTATAGAGAATCCTTGATCTTTAGTATTTAAAAGACAGTTTTCTTCTTTATTTGAAGAAAAAGATTCTAATTTAAAAAAATGAATTGTAGCTTTAATAAAAAAAAAAAGTTGACCTATGGAAAATTTAATCATTAGAAAAAAAGTTTATTTATATATAGAAAGTGTTCAACAATTCATTTTAAAAACTAAACCTGATAAACAGCTTGAGGTAGTTTCTAACCAAGCTTTACACTTGTATAATAGACTTTATTCTATTGAAAAAGTTTATTCCAGTGAAAAGAACTTTGTTTATTCTCAAGTAGGCTATAGTAATCTTGTAACTGTTACTGATAAATTTGACATATTAGAACAAACAAAGTGACGTAGTTTGTTTAAATTACCGATTTGTAATATATTTGCACTGCAAAAATCTAAAATTAGTAACGATAAAAGATTAATTAGCTTATACATGCCTATAGATAAAGTGTTACAACAAATGTTTTTAAATTATTTAGATGTAATCATAGAAACTAAGTTAAAACCTAATGTATTTTCGTTTCGAAAAGGACGTAATCATAAACAATTTTTGGCGTCTATTTATAAAAAATTAAAAAAATTTAATTGTGTTCAAGAAATTTTTTTATGCTCTTTCTTTGTCAAACAATATTTTGGTACTATTTTACATAGTGTTATTCTAAAATTTTATCCGTTTCCTCAAAAATATTTGTTTCTTTTAAAACGTTGACTGAATGTTCAAAGTGCTATAAAACATTATGATCAAAAATTAATGAAAAACATTACACGAGGAGTTTTACAAAATTCTGTTTTAGGTTTATCTATAGCAAATGTACTACTTTCTAATGTTGTTCCTTCAAATATTTCTTTTAGTTATACAAAAAATAAAAAAAAACAATGATATTGGGCAGAATTTTTTATTTATGCAAATACTATTATACTTATTTCAAATTCTAACTTACTTTTCAATAAAGTTTTTTCATCATTTGTTTTAAAATTGAAAACTATTGGTTGTATCATAAATAAAAAAAAAACAAGAATCTTTAAAGGGGGTAAAAACTTAATACAATTTAATAGTTTAGGTTTTGAATTTATAATTCAATCGCGCATGAATATTAAAAATAGTTCGTTATTCGTATCTAAAAAAGATTTTATGAATGCACGAAGTATAAAAGATAATTTGGCTATAATTTTAAAACCAAAAAAACAAGAAATATACAATATAAAACAAAGATTAAATAAAATTATTCAGTTAATCTCTTCAAATTCGCGAAGAAATTTGTATAAAATTTTTAAGGTATTAAATTTTATTATTTACTCTTGACATTCATATTTCTATTTTAATCAAGGATGCACCTATAGTAATCGTATAGATTATTACTTGCATATTAAACTAAAAAAAATTTTAGTAGAAAAATATAGATATAAAGGAAAAAGAAGACCTAAATGAATAGCGTACAATTTTTGTGGTTTAGGTAAACGAAATCCTAATAATTCTAAATGACAGTTTCAAACACAAATTTATCATAATGCTTGATCAACTAAAATTGTAGATTACGAGTATATTTGAGAAGCACGTTCAATTTTTAAAAAATTGTGTATTACATCTTGTTTTTTAAATAAAAAGCTACAATTACAAAATTACTATGAAGCAAAAAATAAATTTAAGCAAGTTCTTGTTAATTTTTCTAATCGACGTTTAAAAAAAAAATTTAAATTATTTTTAAAACAAAAAAAAATAAGTAACAATAAATAGAATCACTTTTATTTGACAGTAAATAAAATATTATCTTTTAATCATTTATTAAAAATTTTATAAAAGTAATTTTTTTCCAAGTTTTACTTTCAAATATTTAATAATAATTTGTTTTGTAAATTAGTAATAAAACAAATAACTTTTGTGAGATTAAAATAAAATACTACATAAATAGTGTGTGTGTCTTATAAGGAGCTGTATGCGTCGCAAGTCGCTTGTACAGTTCTGGCCAGAGTAAACTAATGTTATAATAACTTTTTATACTCACTGGCAGTGGAGTGTGGCATTTAACTGTGAATTTATACTATGATATTAAACAAACGGCTTACTATATGCTTATTAAAAAAATTAAGAGAATGTTGAAAAATAAATTGTAGTAGAGCATGCTGTTAAAAAAAGTTTAATCAAAAAAACTTTCTAGAAAAATTAATTTAATATAATTTAATACATTTTTAGTAATATAAATATTCTATTAAATAAAATCTTGTAATTCTCTATTAGATAATATAATCCAATAATTATTTTAAGTCAGCCAAGAGAAGAGTCAATAAAAAACTTATGTATTAAAAGCATTAAACAAATAGAATCACGGAAATTTGAGATTGACTAATGTAAATTAATAAACTATGTCGATGGTAGTTTTGTTTTAAATTATAAAATAATATAAATTTCTTTAAAAAAAACTAATCTAACAAAACAAATTAACTTTTTTAAAATAAACTATAATTTCTCAATAAGTAATTTGTTTATAATTAATAATATATACAAAATAATAATAAGTTAAATTATATAGTGTAAAAAAAATTTATAAAATTGTTTTTAGTTATTTTAAATTTTTCTTGTAGAATAAAATAAATATGAAAACTTTTAATTAGTTTAATCTAGTTAAAGTTTATAAAAACTAGTAAATAATATTATACAGTAAAGTTACAAATTTTTGTTTTTTATTAAAAAATATAAAAAAGTATAATGTTAGAATAAAAGCTGGATGAAAAAAACTTTCATGTCCAGTTTGAAGGAAGATTAATAAAATAAATAACTATTATACACTTTATTAATCTATCTTACGCTATGAATATGCTGATTATATAAATGAAGATGGAAATAACATTAATTATGATAGTTATATGTTACCAGAAGAAGATTTAGAATTAGGTTATTTACGTATGCTCGAGGTAGATAATCATGTAGTTGTACCTGTAAATACGCATATACGCTTAATAATAAGCTCTGCAGATGTTCTTCATAGTTTTGCTGTACCTTCTTTAGGCATAAAAACAGATGCTGTACCAGGACGATTGAATCAAAGTTCTTTATTTATAAAACGAGAAGGTTTATATTATGGACAATGTAGTGAAATTTGTTGACGACGTGATAAAATTGTAATTTGGTTTCATAATAAATAGTTGACGAGACCTTAACATTTTTATTAATATGTATGATATTACTTATTTTAAGTTAAAAAAAAGTTATAATCTTAATATATTAGAGTTATTATCCAATTTAATCCACATTATTAACACTACGTAAAACAATATTCTTTAATTAGTAAAATTTGATTACATTAGAAATTCAGCTCATAGTAACTGTAACACAATCTGCAGTTATTAACAACTATTAGAGTGTTTCATTTTTAGGAGTATTCTATAATGAGGATAGCTGATGTGGTATAGGAAATAAGAATAATATTTTTAAAACTTGAAAAAGTTTATTAAATTGCAATAAATATAGATAGTATTTTTTATTTAAAAAATAACTATATTCATACATAAAATAAAAATTCTAAGTATGATAAATAAATAAACACGGTAATTCTGTTTTTCTTAAAGCTAAAATTTTAATAATTTTTTGAAAATAAACAAAAATTTTAGTTATAAGATCGGAAATATGAAAATAACTAAGAAATTAGTAAAATATTACTTTCAAAAGTAAATAAAACATTTCTAAGTTTATTTGCCCCTACAACGACGGTAGTTTAATGTTTTTATCTAATATAATTGATAATTTTTTTTTAATATTAGTTATTTAAATAGATAATAATTTAATAAGATTATTATATTTTTTAATATAAAATTATATTAATATTTGAAGTAATCAGTAAGTTATAAACAATTATTATTTTACATTATCTGTAAAAAAGTAGATAAATTTAGAAATTATCGTTTTGATATTATAATATAACAATAAAAAAATTAGTCAAAAGCAAAATTAAAAAAATATAAGACCCCCTTAGTTATATTGAAATTTAGTTATTAAAAAAATGTAATAAAGTTTTTTTTCTTTTAGAAAAAATAAAATTTATAATGTATATAATATCATTAAAATTTCGAATTGAAATAAGCATTCTATAAAATAGCTTATTTATTTTCTTTACTTTTTTTAAGTTCTAATTAAAAATTTTAATGTAAACGAAATAATATGTTTGTAATTTATTTAAGTAAGTATCAATATTATTTATTAATAATTTTTTTTTTATTAAGTTAATAAAATAATATTATAATTCATTATATTGTAAAACTTTTTGTATTTAATTTTGAAATATAATAATAATAATATTTTATATAAAAAACTTAAGAAATGTATTTGTATTTTAGAGTATATCTATTTATAATAAAAGTAGGGTAGAGCGTAGTGCATTTAGAGATGCTTGCTGTGATCAGATGGGGGCGAATACTTATAACAATATTCATCTATCCAAGAGGCGTTAATCATGCAACAATGCCTATAGTAATTGAAGCTGTAAATTTAAAAAATTACGTAAATTGAATTTTTGACAAAATACACGATTAAAACTTATAAAATATGAATTCAAATTTAATTAAAACTTATCAAAGGCACGGTTCTCATTTAGTAGATCCTAGTCCTTGACCTTTTGTTGCTTCGATGTCAGCATTGAGCGAAATTTATACTTTAATAACAGTTATTATATAGCTACTAAAAAATGGTTTTATCTAATAATAAAGGCTAATCGCAAGTCTAGTAGTTAGTTTTCTATATGGTCAATGAATAAAAATTGATTACGATACATTATATACTTTACTTGAGCTTTAATAATTTAATGCAATTACTAAATGTTAAACCATCAAAGTAAATCTTTCAAAAAAGTGTGAAAATCAATGTCCATTATAGACATTTACTATAAAAAATAAATAGAAAAAGAAATAAGTTATACAAATATAATATTTGTAGTATAAATAGAATTATTATAAAAAATAATAGTAGGCAACTTTTTAAGAAAAAAGTTGAATGATAACATAATAAATTTTTTTTTTAATAACTTTATCTTAAAAAGCATAGAATAAAGTTATTCTAATTCTTTTTTAATTAGTTTAATTCATTAAACTGCCTTGGAGCTAAATTTCTCAGAAATGGGTTTACTTAGTTCTAAGCACAGATTAAATATTTTTAATCTAGTAGCACTAATTTCTGCTGTAGGAGCAGCAATGTATTTTCATGGCTTTATTAATGGAGAGTATTTCCTTTTATTTGGTTTTTTTTTGTTAAATGTAACGTTCTATCTTTGATGAAGAGATGTAACTCGTGAAGCTACTTATGAAGGGCATCACACTTCAATTGTTCAAAATGGTTTACGTTATGGAGTTTTACTTTTTATTGTTTCTGAAGTTTTCTTTTTCGTGTCTTTTTTTTGAGGTTTCTTTCATAGTAGTGTCTCGCCTAATATAGAAATAGGGGTTTTATGACCACCAAAAGGTATTTCTGTATTTAATCCTTGAGAAATACCCTTTTTAAATACTTTAATTCTTCTTTTGTCAGGGTGTACAATTACTTGAGCACATCATGCTATGGTAGCGGGTAATAGAAATCATGTGCTTTATTCTTTAGTGTTAACCTTGATTTTAGCTATTTGATTTCTTAGTTTTCAAATATTTGAATATACTGAAGCAAGTTTTAGATTAAGTGATGGTATTTATGGATCTACTTTCTATATGGCGACGGGAGGACATGGACTTCACGTTATGATTGGGACTATTTTTATTTTTGTCTGTTTTTTACGCTTTATTTTTTATCATTTAACTCAACAACATCATTTTGGTTTTGAAGCATCTGCTTGATATTGACATTTTGTAGATGGTGCGGGCATTAAATATGTAACTTGTCGTTTTTTTTTAACAATCTTAAATTTTAGTAATCTTAAGATTAAGCTCAAAGGACAATTATGATACTTCGGTTACATATTTGAAAGCATCCTACGAGTAGTCATCGGCTCTATTAGTAAAATTATTCTATCAGCGCAAAAGGCTGCAGTAAGATATCTTAGTAAAATTTGTGTCTATTTGAAAAAGAATAAAATATGCTTACGAAATTGAATTATTGTTCCCCTAATAAATTTTACTATTAACTTTATCAGGTTATTTTATAAGAAGTTATTAAAATTAAAAGGGTTAAGAAAATATAGAATTTGTAATAGTTTTGCAGGTAACAAGTACGAAATTTTACATATGTGCACGAGTCACAAAAAAAATTTTGTGGCAGGGGAGGCTCGAAAACACTTTTCTACTTTGTTAGGTGAATTGGATAATGAGTCGGCCTTAAATATGAAAATTATGAAGGATAACAAAAAAAATTGATTTATTAATGATAAGACTTTATTTGAACGTGCAGTATCTGAAAGTGCTCTTAAAAGAGCTTGATTAAGTTTAAAAAAAGATTTAACTTTTTTTGTTAAGAAAACAGATGAAAACTTTTGAAATTTGAACGTAATAAATGATGTTTGATTTACTAAAGCTAGTATAAAACTTTTAAAAGGATCGTATAAATATCCTAAATATAAACAAATAAGTGTTAACAAGTTTACTAAAAGCAATAAATTATTAACGACATTAAACTTAAAAACTAAAATCATTGAAAAAGCACTATTAAATGCTATAGAACCCCAATTTGAAGGATATAATATATGAGAAAAAATATCGGAAAAAAAGTATTGCTCAGTACAAAAGAAAAGCCTAAAAACTAGTAATTATAAAAAAATATTTTATAAAAACCAAACTTTATGTTTTAAAAAAAAAGTTATTTGTCCAGGTATTTTTTATGCGTATAATTATGGATTTAGATTAAGAAAATCAGCTCATCAAGCTTTAAAAACTATAAAACATTGAAGAAATGATACGGTTTTTTTAATTGATTATAAAGTTATAAAAACTTTTGAAACTATAAACAATAAACGACTGAAAAACATTTTTTGTACGTATATTAAGGATTTACGTTTTTGGCATGAAATCTCAAAAATATTGAACGCAGGAGTTTCAGGTGAGTTTTCGTATATCTTTGAGCATAAAAAAAAAATTATAGGTAGTATTTTAAGTTCTTTTCTGTTAAATGTTTATATGCACGAACTGGATAAAAAATTTGTAAGTTTGCAACAATTAAGTACTAATTTTGATTATAAAAAAAGTTATTTAAATAAGCATAAAAAATATTACAAAAAACACAAATATCTTAAAAGAGTAACTGTATTATCAAATTCCATTCAATATGTTAGGTATGTTAATGATTTTATAGTAGGAATAGTGGGTAGTCGAAAATATGCAATCCAAATTCAAAAAAATATAAACAATTTTATAAAAGGAAACTTACATCTAGAAATAAAAAAGGATAACTTATTACATTGAAATGAAGGATCTGCAATTTTTTTAGATCATTTAATAACTATTAAAGAATTTAAAACAAAACCTCGTAAAACCTCTAAAATTATGGAAGCTTCGAAAAAAAATAAAATAAAATCTGTAGCTAGATTTTTGGAAAGTGATAAATACTTAGCTAAAGCCAAAAGTAATCAATTACGTGCTAATGTTTTAAAACAGTTTAACGTTCTTTTGACTAAACTAAAAAGTAGTATTTCAAAAAAAAATAAAGTTGATCTTGTTTCATATCTTATTGCTTATAAAAATATAGGAATAAAATTAATGAAAGGCTTATCCCTTACTAATTGAGATCAGTTTTATGAATTGCTACTTTGTGTTGATTCATTTAAACTATCTCAAAATGAAGCAAATAATCCTGCTATAACTCGCTGGACTCTATACTTTCAAAAAGAATCTGATAGATTAAACTATTTAAGTGCTAATATTTTGTACGATAAAATAGCTTCGTTAAGAAATTCTGAATGAATAAACAAATTAGCAAAAGGCCAAGCAGATAAAATAAAATTTATTCAGCAAGAATATTTAAACAAAACTGATAACATTATTAAAAGTTTTTCAAATTTGCAAAGTATAAACAATGAAAAAAAAATTACTAATAAAGTTAAAAATCAATGGGAAGAAAATTTTTTTCAAAGAAAAATATTGATTGAAGCGCCTATAAAAAAAATATTTGCTAAATTTAGATTAAAAGGTTATGTTCATCTTAATAAAAATAAAGCTACAAAAAACTTTTACCTGAGCTTCTATTCTGATAATGAAATTATAACCCATTTTAATTTAATAATAAATTCTTTGTTAAATTGGTATTCGGGTACAAGTAATCTTAATAAAGTTAAAGGTTTAGCTCAATTATTACGTAAGAGTTGCGCATTAACTTTAGCTCATAAACACAAAAAAGATTTAAGGTGAGTATACATGACTTATGGTAGTGAAATTATGGTCAAAAAAGAAACTAAAGTTTTTTTGTTAATATCTAGAACACGTATTTTAAACTTTTCAAATAAATTTAATTTACATTTTAATAGTAATAAAATAAATAATTTTAATTTAATATAGTATTGCTATATAAGTTTTATAACTGTTGTAAAAATCTTTTTTAATACCTTTTCTATAAATTATTTTAAGATTACCTAATAAAACTTATTTTAGATAATTTATAATAGTTTTAAGTTTTTTTTAAAACTTGTAAACGTAATTAAAAGTTTAATATAAAAATATTAGATTAAAGTAAGATAGTATAACAATTTTTTTAATTTCTTTAGCCTGACTTTATTTTATTTCATATTTAATGAAAGCTGAATACATAAAAAGTGTACGTTCAGCTTCGAAAGAACCTCTAAGGTTACTTGCCTAGTATGATTATTTTTGGGGTGACCCTAATATTTTTTTTAATTACTTTTAAAATTTAAAAAATTAGTAAACATATTTGATAAATTTTATATATTGTTAAATATATAAAAATAAAAAATAGCTTTTCATATATGTCTTTTTGTGTAAGATTAAATTATTCAACTGGAAAATGTATTAAATTTAAAATTTAATTAATTTTGTTTTATAAAAATAGAATATCTTACGAAAAATTTTCTATTAAAAATACTCATTATATATACATAAGAATCTAATCACTTATTAAATAATAAAAAAATAATTTGGGATATATGCTACACTATAAGTATCAATTTTTAGTGTAACTTAAAAGCAGGATAACAGTAGTTAATTTTATTAGTAAAAAAAGTATCCTTTTTATAAAAAACATAATAAAAATAAAGTAATAGTTATAAGTTTAAAAATGTAATATTTTTTTATGTTGATAAATTATTTATATGTAGTAAGTTATAAGAGAACGCCTTAAAAAGTTTTTATTAAACTAATGCATTGAAAAATGCTTGTATGGTGTGAATTAGCGCCTACTTTAAGAAATTAGTAGATCGAACTAATATTTTGTAAGTATGTATTGATGGGGTAGTAATTAAAATAGTAAAAAAACTTTTTAATAGAGTACTTACAAATAAAATAATAACAATTATTGTTAAAATTTTATTTTGTTAAATGTACTCTCCCCTTTTATAAGGGTCGAACTGAAAATTACTAAAAAAGATTAAATGTCACAAAAAGTAAATCCTATAGGTTTTCGTGTAGGTGTTTCTCAAAATTGAAATACACAAATGCAATGTTATCAAAAAACTTCTTTAACTTATACTTTAACAGTTTTAAAAAAATTACAAATATTTTCTTTTTTTCAACGTCTTCTTTTTAAACATAATATCATTTTAAGTAAGGCTGAATGACTTTTAAAGGATGGTTCTATTTATTGTGATCTATTTTATACAAAGTATGAACCATTAACTAGACAGCCTCTATTAGAAATTTCTAAAAAAATTTTAAAAGTTTTAAAATATTGAATAACATCTCCTTTTGTTTTTCGCTTTTATAAGATACACTGATTTAGTAATCCTACTACTGTATCTCATTGAATTTGTTATCAATTAGAAAAAAAGCAAAATATAAAATGAATTTTACTTTTACTAAAAAAAAAAAAAATTAACTATCAAAAATGAAATACTGAAATAAAATATGATATTTCAGGTGAAAATGCTTTTCTTTTAAAAGGCATAAAAATAATTTGTTCAGGACGTCTAAGAGGGCGTCGAAACCGAATGAGTAGTAAAACATGAAAGCAAGTAGGTGTTATGCCTCTTCAACGTTTACATGGTTTTGTAGAGTATAAAAAAGATAATGCTTATACACGTTTTGGTAAAATAGGAGTTCATGTTTATTATTATTATGCTAAACATTTAAACTAATTTTTTTATTAATTTCCATAATTGTATATTTTAAATAAATTAAATAATGCCACGTTTAAAAAATTATCATCATAATATTCTTTTTTTTGATTATTTAACACAATTTAATATTACACATCCTTCTTATTTAAAATCACCTTTACATATTAAAGCTTTAATTGAGTCTAATTCTTTTCCTACGGAAAAGCAAAATGCTTATGTTTATTTAGCTTTAAAATGAATATTTGGTCAACAACTTAAGGTATTAAAAACAAAAAACTATATTTTTACTTTACATATTAGGACGAGTAACAGTTATAATTTTTTAGATCAACTTTTTATATTTAGTTTAATCAAAGTAAATCATTTTAACATTAACAATTTTTTTTTTAATAATTTTTTAAAAATAAACCTACAAAATATAGGTTCAATTTTTGAATTTTATTGTAAATTGAATTTAAATTTTGAAGTTTTTAAAAAGTTATCTTCATCTTATATTATTTCAATAATAAAAAAATAGTAAATTCATGTTGATCTTAAAATGAAAAAACATAAATAGTGTTATTGTGTTATACTTAAATTTTCTAGTATAACTAAGATCAAATTTTACGACATTTTTATAAAAAAAGTTACTTTTGATAAAAAGTTATAAATATTTTATACTATTTTTTTATCTTTAAATGTAAAATAACGACAAATACATTTTAATTTCTGTTTAAAAAAAAATTCTATGACAACATCTACTAACAATCTTAATTCAATAAAATCTTGAATTTCACGTTGAATTTATTCGACTAATCATAAAGATATCTTACGACATAGCAGATACTTAAAACGATAATTTTTCTATTATAGATTATGATTTAACTATTTCTTTAAAAATAGATTAATTTATTGAAACTCAAAACATTATTACTTTTATGAGTTAGGTTCAATAATATAAATTAAAAAAAGTAAATTAATTTTATTAAACTCTCATTTTTAAAAGTTTGACCTCTTTTATATTTTAAATACCGATATCTATTTAAATAAATAAAATAACTTTATATTATTCAGTTACAGAGAAAATTTACTTTTATATTTTGTTGAGTATTCTAAATATGGGCTTTCATTAAAAATAAATAAAATAGTATTTTTTATTTTATTTAAGAAAATTTGTACTTAGTTACATTAATTTTTTTTTAATAAAATGAAAGCAAGATTATTGAAAAGCTTAAAAATTTACTTTATATTTAAAATACAATAATTTAAATTATAATACAACTCAATAAAATTCAAAATACTTAAATGATCAATTTTTTCTTTTTGTATCTAATATACAATCTCTTATATTTAATAAAATTATCTTTAATAAAAAATATATTTTGAATTAAGCCACATGCAACGGGATTAGCACGTGTGGTTTTCTAGGAGGATTTTAGTATAAGCTATTTTCTATCCTTAGTGGAACTTTATATCTTATTTTTGGTGCGTTTGCAGGTATACTCGGTACTATAGGGCGAACAAGTATTTATTCTAATTTCAAGATTTTTTATCAATTTAAAAATCGTCTTTTTTGTACAATTTCTGTAAAAGAAATGAAAGCTTATACTTAAACGATCATAGTTATGAGTAATAAGAAAAAATTATAAAGTCTGAGCAAATCCGAAATAATAGCATAAAGAACATGTTTTGTTTTTTGTATCAATTTAGCTGTATAAAGTCTAAATTTATAATTGTTCATAAAAACTTTACTTTTTTAGTGTAATACTAATTTTTATTTTTGTCAAAATTTAATGACAGTTTTTTTACTCTAAAGCTTACTAAAAAAACTTTTAAAATTTATACTGATCTTTGTTATATTTTAAAAATTATGAATAAAAATAAAGAATTTAAAACTTGTAATTTGCAAACCTTTAAGGTAGGCAAAAGCGTGGTAAAAATAGAAAAAAAAAGTAATAAGTTTTGAGAAACTCTCAATTTATTTTATATTTGTATACCACAACTACACATATTCCAAGCGTTATATGTTTTTAATAAAATATATAACCTTGATAAAACTAAATTTACTTTTTTTTATTTAGCAAAAGTTTTTTACATTATAAATGAATTAAAAAAAGTAGCCTTTTTAAATAAAAATTACTTAGGTTATTTGGAAATTTTACCTTTTTTATCCAATTCTTCTTTTTTAATGTATTGTATTATCTTAGAAAATAAAATAAATAAAAAATATGTAAATAATAAAATTTGTATAAAAAAAATAACTCAAAACTCTCTATTAAAATTGGCTCTAAAAATACATTTTTGTTATTCTTTTAAAGAAGTGGTTCCCAATAATATATCATATACATTAATTTTTCTTACAAAAAAAAAATATATACATATAATTTTTTGTGCTTTAATCTATTTACTAAAAATTATATGGAAACCTGTTTTTTTACATAATTTACATTTTGAGTATTGTCCTGGCATTTTATTAAAGGATATTAAAAAAACTTGATCTAAAGTTAAATGATTTTTTAAGCTACAATTTCAATATCAATTTAATAATAATAATTACTTTTTATTAGAAGTTCTTTTTAGAAATAGGTTTAAAAATTTTTTGATAACTTTTTTTCTTTCATGGACCTTAAAAAAAAAATATTATTTAAATTTTATATATTTAAATTCAAAGCATTTAAAAAAAAAGAAAAATTCATTATATTTATTATTTTGTACTATTTATTTTAATCTTTTAAATTTATGAATAAAAAAAACGTTAATTTCGGAATATCTTGAAGTTAACCATATAGCAAGTAATTTAAAACAAAACTTAACTTCTTTAAAATATTCTACATATTTTAAAGATTCTATATTTGGATACACAGGCCCAAAAATTTTTATTTATAATATACTTCAAAAAATAATGTATTATTGTGAAGTTGTTTTACATTTAAAAATATTTTCTTCTTTTATTTTTATTCGTTCGAATACAAAAGGAGTTTTATATTTAGGGTATCATGTTTGTTTTATTAAAAAATTTAAGTAAGAAATTTAATTTTTTCTATTTTATAAATTCGTTTAAATAATTTTATTTAATCTTAAAAACGAAAGTTTGGTTGAAAAAATATTATTTAAGGTATTATTAAATATTAAGTTGAAAGAATTAAATTTTATATTCGAAAAGCAATTTATTGCTTAAGTTGTAATAATTTTCTCTATTGTTATAATAAAATTTGTTACTTTTGTATTATCAGTAGTTTTAAATTCGTTTAAATATTAGAAAAACTCGTATTATTTAACAAAATAATAAATTCACTTTTTATTAAAAAAAAATAAAAGAAACAACTTAATTTAGAAAAAAAGTTCTATAGGAGCAAATACACAAAATGTAGAAAAAATAATTGTGAAGTCCATTAAAGAAAAAAACTTTAATTTGATAAGGAAGTTATAAAAATGAAATAAAACAATAAAAAAAATTGTTAAATTTAAAACTTATAACTAAAAATTTTATTTTAGGAGCTGTATGATTAGTAATTATCATGTACAGTTCTATGAGAAGGAATTATTTTATAGATTTTTATTTCTTACTTTAACACATTTAAAAAAAAGTACTTCTTATATTATAAGCTTTTCAATACCCATTAACTTTTTATATAAAAAGTTAATGTTAAATAAATTTTTTAAAAAAGTTGAAAAAAAAAATAAAATAAAATATGTTGCAAGACGACAAGATTACTTTCTTTTTTTACCTTCTTTTGTTATTATAAAAAAATTTAATATCCTAATAAAAAAAATTATTAACCATTATAAATACTCATATAACCTTTATCAATTATATCCAGTTTTGTCAAATTTAAAAAAATCAGCAGCTTTAACCTTAGCACATAAAGAAAAAAAGAAAACGGCACGTTACGCTTTTAGTAAATGAGGAAAAAATTTATATGTTACGGAGGGGTCTAAAACAATACAATTAAATTTACCTTCATTAAAAAAGAATTTGTTTTTTGTGTAGTAAACGCAGAGTGCAAGGAAACTTGCTTGCTCTGTGTGAGAGACAGCTGATTTTTTGTTAATCTATTTAGATTTTTCTAAGAAAAAAATTTTCTAAGTCTCATATAAGTGTAATTATGCGTATGGAGTTAGCTTATCCTGGTGGTCAAATATTATCTGCGAATTATCAGCTTTATAACGTTTTAGTAACCACTCATGCTTTTTTAATGATTTTCTTGTGCGTCAACGAAACAGTATTTTAAAAATTATAAGTCAAAAGTATTATTTAAAAGAGAGTCTTATAATAAATATTCAGTGTTTGGGATAAAAAAATATAAAGTATTCTAAATCTCAGTATACTTAAGCAAAACAAAGTGTATAAACCTATAAATTTATTTAATATTTTCAGATAGTATTAAGTTTTGTCTGAAATAAAGAACAATAGCATATATAAAAAATCCTTATAAAAATAATATATAACATATTAAAAGATAAGGGTGAGGTAAGCTATCTATTAGATTTTTTCAAATTTTGGTAATAAGTTTTTTTATAAATAAGAATTAATGGGCAGTTTATATTGCTGATTGTATTATTACTTTTTTACCAATTTTACTCCAATTAAAAGAAACTAAAATATAAATGCTTAATTGGTACCCATTCAAACAAAATGTTACCTAAGGATAGAATCACTGAATACTGTAACTTTGAAATTACTTAAATAAGTAAAAATGAAATTTTTGAAATAGTTTTAAATAAAATAATATTTATTAACGATAAAAGAAATGATTAGGCAAAAAAAAAATGTATAATTAATTAATAAAATAAAGTTATAAAAAAAATTTGAATATTTAAATAGCATTCAGCTAGTAATTAAACAATTTTTTTAAATTAATTAATTTAACACAAGTATTGTTGATCAGCCTTTAAAGAGTTGTATGCAATGAAAATTGCATGTACAATTTGAAAGAGAAGTGATAACTTTAATTTCTATAAAGTTAATCAATTCATCTTATTTTTGTAATGCCTGTTATGATAGGTGGTATGGGTAATTGATTTGTTCCTTTAATGATAGGTGCTGGTGCGGGGAAGTATTTCTTAAGTTGGTTAAGTACTCAAGGAGTTACTGAATGAAAGCTATTAAGTCTTCAAGTAAAAAGCGCTCTGTGAGTAGTTAAAAATAAGATAATTTTTAAAAATCATTTTTTCAGAGTAAAAGATGCAGCTATTTGAAATGAAACTTGTAATATTATCTTTTTATTAAATTAAACTAAAATAAACATGTTCAACTTTAAAAGAACTTTCACAAGTAAAAATATAGAAATAAGTACTTTCTGTTTTATGGGGGAGGTTCTTAAACAACTTGTAATATTTAAAAACTCAAGTTTCAATTGACCGGCCATAGTTAAAAAAACTGAGACTAAAACCTTTTGTAATTTTAGTTTTAATTTTAGTAAAAAAAGTTTAATTATTTGTTGATATCAATCAAGACATTTTTATAACATACAAAACAACTTATTAACTATTGAATTATATAGATTAAATTTGACATGAATAAATAAAATTTGTGAAAATACCATTTGAAATATAAATATAAGTAATTACTTATTTAATAATAATTTAAAAAATACAAAACTTTATTCCCTCAGGTTTCGCTTTTTTTTACTAAAAAATAGTCTAATAAGTAAGTTAAATTCTAATATACAAGGTGATTGGTCTTGAATTTCTGTAACAGAAAAGGAGAAATCAATTTTAATAAAAAGTCTTTTTTTTCGTAAAAATGAAAAAAAAGAAAATAATAAAGGTTTTTTTATTAAAGTATGAACAAAACGACCTTTGTTAGAATTTTCTAATTTTAAAAATCAAAGAAAGTATATACATCAAACTTTAATGTATTATTTTACTAAAAAAAGTCAATCCAAATGATACATTTATTATAAACTAAATTTAAATCTAATAAATACTAATTCCTTGAAAAAATTTAAAAATATATTTGTAAAATACTTTAAAAAAAAGTTACATTGATTAACAGCTCTTTTTCATAATAATTCTTTTAACTATAAAATAATATTACATAATATTTTATTTGAAATTTATTTGAACGAATTAAATATATTTTTAAAAAAAATCTCTAAAACTTATAGAAATAAAATAATAAATAAAAATACACTTAAAACTAATTTAACCTCGAGTTTAAACTTTGTGAATTTTACTTGATATAAAAATCAAATTTTAATAAGTGTTACAAAACCTTATATTTTTAGTAAGCAACTATATATAACGATTAATTTATTAATTCATAAAGTTTTTTATTATTATGATTTAAAAAAATTATTAACTAATCAAGTGAAAAAAGTTATTTTACTCTTTGGATTTTTGCTTACTTCTTCTTTACAAAAAATTAAATATATTTCTAATTTGAAAAGCCGTAAAAAAAAATATATTAATAAATTTAAAATATTTAATGCAAAATTAGCTAAGAAAAGTGTATCTCTTATAAAAAAAGAATTAGTGTTAAATTATAGGCAGTTAACGAGAAAACTTCCTTTAAAAGTTGATCTATCTAAATTAACGTTAAATAAATATAGTCAATTAAACTTAGATTTAACATTATTAAAAAAATTACATAATAATAAACATTACAAACAAAGAAATGTTGTGTTAAGAAAAAAAGTCAAACATTATGAGGACTTAATAAATAAAAACTTAGATCTAAGTTTAAAATATTTTTTAATAAAAATAGCTAGTCTAAATTTACAAAAAACTTTAAATAAAAATTTTAATTATTCTTTTTCTTTATTAAAAAAACAATTTTTTCAAAAAATAAAATTTATTCTTGTGAACCAGTATAATCCTTTTTTGGAAGAAAATAAATTTTTACAATATGTAAATTATATTAATAAAAAAAAAGTGTTAAAAAAAAAAGCTAATTTAGTTTCATATGATTTTTATAAACAAAAAAACACTTCTATTAATAAATACAATGTAATAATATTAGATGTACCTTTAAAATTAATTAAAATTTATTTAAAAAATTTAGGCTTTTTTAAAGGGAATTTAAAAAAAAGTAAACAACGTTTTTTTTATTATTTAAAAGATGCTGATTTAATACTTATATTTTCTTCTTTAATAAATAATTTACTTTCTGATTATAAAAAATTTAAAATCCAAACACTAATTTTAGATCTAAAAAAAATTTGTTTATTTATATTAGCTTATAAGTATAATCGTAATTTAAAATGAGCTTTAAAAACATATGAAAATAATTTATTCTTAACTACGTGTGTGGGAAAAATTATTTCCTTACCTATATTTATTAACAAAAAATAATATCAAAAATTTTTATGTAATAAGATTTATAAATGGATGTTATTGTTATCAAAATAAATAATTTTTTTATAAATTTTTACTAATCAACTATTGAAAGCTGTATACATTTTAGTAAGTGTATGTACAGCTTCGAGAGCAGTTTAAAACTGACTCACCCAGATATGAGTTTTCCACGTTTAAATAATATTAGTTTTTGGTTGTTACCACCAGCACTTACTTTACTTTTAATTTCTTCTTTAGTAGAATTTGGTGTGGGTACAGGATGAACAGTTTATCCTCCTCTAAGTTCTATACAGAGCCATTCAAGTGCTGCAGTAGATTTAAGTATTTTTTCACTTCATCTTGCTGGAGCTTCTTCGATATTAGGAGCGGTAAATTTTATAACTACTATTTTTAATATGAGAAATCCTGGACAAAGTTTTCACAGGTTACCTCTTTTTGTATGATCTATATTAATTACGGCCATCCTTTTACTATTAGCAGTTCCTGTATTAGCAGGAGCAATTACAATGCTTTTAACAGATCGTAATTTCAATACTATGTTTTTTGACGCTAAGGGAGGTGGAGATCCAATATTATACGTGCGCGGTCGCAAAGGTGTGTTTATGCTTTGACGTTGGTTTTCGTTTGGCATTAATGAATTTCTCAGGTTACTGTGAGATACCCTCCAGTTGAAATTTGATAGTTGTTATATACCTACACATTTTTATTGTTGTTTAGTTATAATAATAGCTATGTCTAAGTCACAAAGACAAATCTCAGTTTATAGTTATATCATGTTTGACCTTCTAAACATATGGCTTGCATTAAAAAATTATGCAGTAAGGCTAACCTACATTAGGGTAAGTACTAATTCTAATGAAACCTTAGGAAAGCGAATGAATCATAAAAGGAGCGGAGTGAATAGCTTAGTAAACTGCCTGTATAACTTAAATGTTATATTTGAAACTCTAAAACGAGATGTTGTTAGTATCTTTATATACGTTAATAACAGAGATGACACACATAATACACGTCCGGTAATGGCTCGAGTAAATCTTAAAGATGATTTGCTAGATAATTTATTGTTAAAGTATCTGAATTTGGCAATAAAGAATAAAAATTATAGTAATATAATAACATTACAGATATTTTCGAAAGAAAATAATAAATTAAAGCGTTTTTGTAAAATAAGTCATAATACTTTTATACTACAAAGTGTAAGGCGTAGATGCTTTTCTATATCAAGATCTTCTGGAACTTCTATAAGTCTAGAAGAGCTTGAAAAGAAATACTGAGCTTTGGAGGATCAAGTAACTCCTATGATTGTTAAAAAACTTAAAGAACAAAATCAACCAAAAACTTTGAATAAACAGTGAATATCAAAATTAAATATTCATTTTTTAGGGACGGAAATCCCAATTTCATTAATTATAAAAAATTTGGTTGAGTTCCGCAAGAAATTAACTGCGCTTCAAGTAGCTACAAGGTTTATTCCAGGGATGACTATAGATGTAGTTGATTATAGTCAAGAATTTGCGCGAGTTTACAAAATAATTAATATTCTATATAAGCAATTAAAAACAAATGCAAATTTAGATGAAATTTCTAGGCTATTTGATGAATTAAAAAAGAACCTGCGGCAGAAGTACCAATTTAAGTCACATGCGATTAAACCTAAATCCGTTTGATATACAAATAAAAATAGACCAGAAATTGTTGTTCGAGAGTACTTAACAGATGAAACTAAATGAAAGGACTTGTTTGATTCGATAAATATAGATAGACAATGAAATTCGTTAATTTTTAAAATTAACGCTATAGATGTAGTAAGTAAATCTAATGGGGCTTATATACCAGGTGTCGATAATATACTCTTTCGTAAAGAAATAAAAATTGAAGGATTAAAGGAAAAAGAAATGTGCGAAATCTTAGAAGACTTAAAAGTTGTTCATCCGGCATTCAAGATTAAGTCAATTTCAAAAGGTGGCCACAGTTTAGCTATTTCAAGGCGAGGAGTAGCAAGAACACCTTCCGAGAAGCTTCGATTTGCTTTACAAAGATCAGTGCAAGGAAGAGACGTAAAAGCTTTAGCTTCTTATGAATTCAGGTTACAAAAAAAGAACCCAAAACAATATATCATTGACCATAATAAAGTTGCTTGTGAATTAAACACTAAATTAAAATATGACATATTAAATAAGTTAAAACCTACAACACTTTTAAAATTTAAGTCCAATAACATATTAAAGATTATGATATCTAAAACGAATAATGAGTCAAAACCTCTAGGAATACCAACAATGTATGATCGTGTTGTACAGCAATTTATGTTTTTAATTATGAGTGCGTACATGGAACCTTTAGGAGATAGAGATTCCTATGGATTTAGACCTGGTAGAAATACTAATCAAGCAATAACATTAATATCAACTATACTCCAAAGAGTGAATGTTAGCTCCAATAATAAATTTAAACGTACAATAAAAGACTCTTTTGCTTTAGAACGAAGTAATTTCAAAATAAACAAGAACCAAAAATTATATGAAAAGGTCAGTCAAGACAGAGTTTTAATTCATAAAACACGTCTTGTAAAACGTAACTTTAAAAATGTTATTCCAAAGCATTTAATGGTGCAAGATTACAGAAAAATAATAGGCCATACTAAATATATATTAGATGCTGATATTCAGGAGTGCTTTGATAATATAAGTCATAGTTGGTTGTTAACCCATACACCAATCAGTTTTAAATATAAGCATTTATTATATGAGATGTTGAAAACTAATGTCGTTGAAGCTGTTGTGAAACCCAACCTTGAAGCAGCTTCAAGGTTGGCTTATATAAACCGTTCGACGTGGATAGGGTGAAGAAAGTTTACCGGAAAATTAGACTTTAATAATATGTATAGATATAATTACTTAATTAAACGAGGTTCTAATGTAAAGGGGATTCTACAAGGAGGAATACTATCCCCGACGTTAATGAATTGGACATTAGATGGATTGGCAGAAGCTGCAAGAAAAGCTTCCATAAGAGGCAAAAATGGGAAGATTGTATTAAGTAAAGTGCTGTCCTCGACTCAAAAATTAACACTACCAGGAAAAACTCCAAGTAAGACTAACCTATATTCAGCGTCTCATCTGATAAGATTTGCGGATGATTTTTTATTTATTACAATAAATCCCAACGGGTTAGAAAACGTGATACGTGGTATAAATCATTTTTTAAAAGTTAGGGGTTTAAGGTTATCAGAAAAAAAAACACGTTGTATAAAATTTAGTATGGGTCAAAAGTTTAACTTCCTAGGTTGGACATTTCACATGATAAGTCCAAAGAAAATTAACTGGTTAACTGACGTTTCTCGTTCCGTATCAACTAGATTAAAAGATAGAACAAAACTATTTGTTTACCCTTCGGTCGGTAAGACTAAGCAATTTAAGAGTAAAATAAAAGACGCTACTAGTATCAAATATAATAATTTGACACCACAACAATTGATAAAAAAATTAAATTCAATCATATGAGAGTTTAGTAATTATTTCACGCCCGGTCCAAATCAATATGCACTACGGTCCAAACTTGATCAATATATTTATGCTAGAACTATGAAATGATGTTATAAGCGTTATAGTTCGAAAGGATACGTTTCCGCGGTCAAACGGTTGTTCTTTAATAAAGGTAAATGAAGTAAGTCAATGCGAGCCACGTCGGATAGCTCTAATATGATTCTAAAGGTAAGAACTTTAAGAGAACTATCTGTTCCTTTACCCTTATCTTTATTTAAGCCGGAGAACAACCTACGAGACAGTAGTATTTATCTCAACCCTAAGCCCTATATTAAGAGAAGTATAAGATTAAGTAGTGAGAAGGGGGATATTCGAGCTAAGTTGCTTATGAAACAAAAGTTAATGTGCGTAATATGTAATAAACCTTTATTAGACCTCAAAGAGTTAAGCAATTTAAGTATAATGAACAATAATATTATGATTAATGATATTATGACTCCAAATGAATTCGGTAGTTATAATGAAGTTATGAAGAGCTTTAATGTTAGATATATAGGAAATGCTTTATCTAAAGCGATAGAGGTGGATTATATAATTCCCAAGATTCTAACGCAGACGGAAGGATGTTTAAATATATTAGATGAAGAATATAATAAAATTGCTATACATAAATATTGTCACAAATTAAAAATAGTACTTGATAATAAATTTTTATTAACAGAATTCAAACGTATCAAAAAGGATCTTGGAAACCTTAAAAACATAAATTTTAGAGTAACTCATATCATAATAAATAAAAAAGTGTCCATATTAAACAAGTATTTTAAAATATTAGCTACTTTGTATGGTCCTAAAGTAGCTTCGCTATTACACAAGAAAATGTCAAGGATACAAAAATACGTAAAGAAGATAGTAGTTTCATAAAATATATTTTCCTAAAACTAATTAGATATGTCTATATCTAAAAAAGTCCCTAGTGTATTAAACGGTTTAATCTTACAACATAAAAAGGTATTAAAAAATGCTACAATTTTTAATTCATAGATATATAGGAGCTCATTGCATTGAAAGGTGCATGATGAGATCTGTGCTGGGGGGCTGCTAGAATAGTTACCTCTATGGCAATCAACATTTATTTTGGTTTTTTGGTCACGGGCGGCGTAATCGCTCTGCAATTGAGTCTCTAAAATCTAGGTTTAAGATGAGACTAGTTAAGCAAACACGAGTTGTAACTAAAAGATTACTTTTAGTTAAGAATATAAGGAGTCAAAATTTACATGAATGGTTATTTTCCGAATTGTATAGGAAAATATTTGGGTATGACCCTTTAAATAGGATGTTGAAATACTATATAGTTGTGCCATTATATAGGAAAAACTTATTTCAACAATTAAAGAGATTAGATCAAAGGGCGGACCACGTGAGAACTTATAATCTTTTAAGACAACGAAGGCAGAGAAAGTGCGTACTTGACAAACCACTTATAAGCAAGGCTATTGCTTATAGCAGTTCTCTTTTGAAAAGACATTATTCATGTAAAGTGGGTAGTGGGTTTATTGAGATAGATGCTAGTGTAAATAATACTAGCAGGCAAGATGTTAGAGGTCAGTTAGTGGAGAATCAAGGAGATCTAAATTTTATTAAGAAAGAGATTCTAAGTGAAAGTGAAAACTTAACGCCACTACTTGTAAAAAGTATTAACAAAAGTATTTGGCCGATGCTAAAATTTAATAAAGAGATTCGAATTCTTGTTAAAAAACGGCAAAAATACCTTGCTATGCTCTCTAATCAATACGAATCCCGTTCAGCAACGGTTATACAACAAGTTGATGAGTGGTTAACTAAATTGGATCTAAGAATTTTTGCTATTGAGTCTGTTTATCGATCATCTGGTAATCTTACACCAGAATTAGACAGTTTAATATTAAAACGTGAAAATTTATTTGATTACTTAGAAATATTGAAGTATAAAAATTTAAAACATTATAAAGCAGACCCTGTTCGTAGGATATATATTCCAAAAGGTAAAAATAATCTACGTCCTTTAGAAATTCCTACAATTAAGGACCAAATAGTACAAACATTATTTGTTCAACTTATTGAACCTACTATTGATGTACATGCAGATAACAATAGCTTTGGGTTCAGGAAGGGTCGAAACCCTCATCAGGCTATAGGTCTACTAAGTAAATTGTTACATGTAAAGCCAGTGTATCAAAGACGTCCTAGTGACAAAAGATACTTTACACATAGCAAATATATTCTTAATATTGACACAAAAAAGTTTTTTGACAAAGTTAATCATGATTGGTTGTTAAAGAATTATCCATTTCCAAATAAATTTATTAATGTGTTGAAGGAGTGGTTGTCTGGTGAGATAATTTTTCAAGGTGAATATAAAACTCCGGTTTCCTGATTTCCTCAAGGGAGTGTAATTGGATCATCGCTTGCGAATTTTACTTTAAATGGTTTGGAAAAAGTGATAGTTCCAAATAAAGTTACTGCTTTTGATAAAGAAAAATTTAATTATTATGCTCGTAAAGATCTGCACTACAATAAAAGTTCTTCAATTGTAAAAAAGACTCTTACTAGTTCTATTGTTCGACATGCAAATGACTTTATTATCATTGTTAATGATAAAGAGCAAGCTGAAATCATAAATAATAAAATTAACATTTTTTTTCAGGAACGAAGCTTAAATAAAAATTTTGAGAAAAGTCAAATTTTCAAATGGGAAAACAACACAAAATTTGATTACCTTGGGTTCACTTTTCATTACATTTTAGGAAAAAGACTTTCTAAAATAACTATGCAAAGAAAACATAATGAAAATTTTGTTCGAAGTGGGTTGTACGTCTATCCGTCAAAGTCAAGCGTTCAAACTTTTAAGAAGAAAATTAAAGAAATTATTAAGAATAATTTGAATAGTTCACCCTACTGTTTAATAAATATACTTAATCCAATAATAAGAGGTTGGGGAAATTATTTTGGGATAGGAACTTTAAGAGTTTTTTCTAAATTGGATCAATATATTTGGTATAGGGTATGGCGATATTTGCGAAGAAAATATAAGAAGGTTTCTACTAGCAATCTTGTGAATCGGTATTTTCAAGGTATTCAAACACCGTCTGGGAGAACGTGGCAGTTTCATGGAACGTTTAATTCTGCAAATAAAGACACCTTAAAACAAAAAGGGGCAGTAGCTTGGTTATTGCTATTAAGTAAACTAAACAAATCCGTACCAGCTTATATGTTTTCTCCAAGTAAAGCTTTGCTTAAATCTACTTATTATATTGATGATTCTTTGTTTAATGAGTATAATTTAAAAATGGTAAAATTGCGCAGTAAAGAAAAAATTATTGATAAATGGAGTTTGCTGTATAAAAGACAACAAGGGTTATGTAGCATATGTGGACAAAGTTTAGGTTACCTTATTTCTGAAAATCTTGAAATCCATTATCTAAAGAAGGTCTCCGAATTAGAAATTGGTGATTCTCGTCTAAAAGGTATAGACAACCTACAATTGGTTCATAAATCATGTTATAAAACTACTTTAAAACTTAAGGAATAATCTTGTCAAGAGCCGTATGCATCGAGAGGTGCTTGTACGATTCTGTGGGGGGCTATGCTCGTGAGAGCATAATCTATCCCGATCCAGAAGTTTATATTGAGCGAAGCTTATACTTTTATAATAATTATTACGTAACTGTTAAAAAATGACTTTTTTTGAAACAAATAAAGGTTAATCGCAGACCTAGCAGAAGTGTACTATATGGTCAATGTATAAAAATTGGTTATGAGGCGCTTTATACTTATATTTTAGCTTTAATAACAAGATGTAGTTATTTTAAGTTTAGTCATCAAAATAAACTTTGTATAAACAAGCGCGAAAATCAATGTCCTTATAGAATTTTACTATTAAAAATAAATAATAAAAAAAATTATTTACACGCGCGTAATTTTTGTAGTATAAGTAGAACTGTCTTAAAAAATAGTAAGCAAGCTTTTTCTACAATTCCAACTTGAATAAATGAATGTAAAAAATTAAATATGAAATATCAAGAAGAATATAAAAAAAAAGGAGTAAATGCTTTTAATACTGAATTTTTTAACATTATAGGTAAATTAATTTTTTTTTACAATAAGTTAATTTTGAATGAAATAAAAAATAGCTATTTAAAATTAAATATAAAAATAACGCCAAATAACTTATCAAATAATTTAAATAAAATACAATGTGTATTTATAGAGTCTTTTGTTATATGTGTTTATATTATTTATAAAATTAAAGTCAGTACCAATTCTTTAATTCCAGGTTTAGATAATATAAGTTTTACTACTTATAATATAGAATTACAAAAATGAAAACAACGCCAATTAATAAAAACACGATATAAAATATCAACAAAAAATATGAAAGTAAAAAAAGATTTACCCATAAAAAGTATACCTGATTCTAATGTAAACAAAACTATTGAGATGCAAGTTAAAAATTTAAATATTTTTGTTATTATTAAGCTTATAAAGTTATGTAATATAAAAACTATAAATAAAAATTACAAATCATCTACAGTTAAAAAGATTTGAATACAAAAATTTCATGATAAAAAATATAATTCTTTAAAAATTTATACTCTTCGAGATAGAGTACTACAAAAAATTATAAATAATGCAGTATATCCTATTATCAAAAGTCAATCGAATAAATACCCTTTTAGTTCATGTGAAAAGTGATCAATTCGTAATACAATACTATTTGTTTATAAGTACTTAAAGTTTGAAAATATGAAAATTAAAAACAGAGTTATAAATAGTAATAATTTCATAAAGCCTTTGTCTACATTAAATTTAAAAAAACGACAAAAAAAATGTTTTTACTTTTCTCAAAAAGGACAAAATTCTATAAATTCTGTTAAAAATGATAATAATTTTTTTTCCATTTACCCTAAAATTATTAATGTAAATATAAAAAATTATTCTGATCAAATTACTCACACAGTTATATTAAATCAATACCCTTTAACAAAAAAGTATAAATTTTTTTTGAGATCTTGATTAAAAGCATCTACCTATGGTCCAAAAACTAACAATAGTACGCAAAATATAAAAGAAAAATCAACTATAGGAATTGCCAAAAACTTAATTTTGTGACCAAGTATTTGTGATGCAGTTCTAAATGATCTAAAGAATTACATTTTTGAAGAATTAAATATGTATAGGTGTAAATTTATCTATTATACTCGTTTTGCAGATAAAATTTTGATCTTTGGTAAAGGTTCATCAGAACAATTTTTAAGAATATTTAAATATTTAGTTGATTTTCTAACAAAAAGGAGGCTTAAAATAGAGTACAATAAAGAAAGTTTTTTTGAATTTAAGCCAGGTATAAGTTTTGAATACTTAGGTTTTAAATTTTTACATATTAACTTTAAAAGTTGTCAGTTTTGAACTGGTAAATATACTAAGTATTTTACAAATTATAAATATATTTTTCAGGACTCTATAATCCCAGATCAAAGAAAGTTATTGATCTTAATTAAATCCGAATCTTGAAAAAAATGTAAAATAAAAATAAAAAAAATTTTATGTAAACGTAATGCCTTTTTACCTATAAATATACTTATAAAGCAAACTAACAAAGTAATTTACGAAATAGTTTGATATTTTGGAATTTTAAAAAGTACAAAATTTCAATTGAAATATTTAGATTATATGATATATAAAAGATTCTTAAAAGTATTAAAGTGTAAATTTAAGTCTAAATCTAAATTATTAACTTTTTTAAAACTTATATTCTGTAAACGAAGTTGTAGAATAAAATATAATAATATAATTTTACTTAAAACTTCAGACTTTAAACTTTGTAAGACTAATATAAAATTAAAATATATTTATGATTATTTGTAAAGAGTTTTTTGAAAGTTTGTTTTAGTACTTTTAATGTAAATTTTTCCAAATTTATGTTTGTCATCCTTTTATTATAAAAAAAAGTAATCTGTAAAAAAATTAATTAACTTAATAAATTTATAACAAAAAAGTTGTACACTATTTTAATAGTTACATTTATTAATTTTTTATTTGCTTTGGAGCTAAATTTCTTAGAAATAAGTTCACTTAGTTCTGGGCACGAACTAATTTTTGTTGGTTTAGTGCACTTTAATTTTACCCGGTTTTGGTATGATTAGTCATATAATTTCAACTTTTTCGAGAAAACCTATTTTTGGTTATTTAGGTATGTTGTATGCAATGGCTAGTATAGGTATATTAGGTTTTATAGTATGAGCACATCATATGTATACTACAGGTCTTGATATAGATACTCGTGCTTACTTTACGAGTGTAACAATGATTATAGCGGTTCCCACAGGTATAAAAGTATTTAGTTGGATATCAACTATGTGAGAAGGTTCTATTATAATAAAAACTCCCACGCTTTTTGCAATTGGATTTATAGCTCTTTTTACTATAGGAGGACTTACTGGTGTGGTTTTATCAAATTCAGGTTTAGATATTTCATTACACGATACTTATTATGTAGTTGCACACTTGTTTGATGTTACAGGGGCTGCCTGTGTTTTTCTAATTTATCAATTCTTAGAAGAGGTCCGGACAACCTCTAAATTTGCTCATTTGCTCTTAGTGGAAGAAAAAAGTCCGTGCGATCTACCAGTGAAGTGATCAATTTATGTTTCTAGCTGTATTAGCAACGCAGTGTTCAAATGTGTTCGTACTCGTTACTTTCACGTTTGTGCTAGGCAATTTGATGAAGGAAAGAGAGAAAGTGCTCCAACCAAGATAAGGTCTATTGTCGGGTCTTCAGTTATATTTGAAGATAAAATGAAACAAGATCTGAAGCTGGATATACATAGTCAGTCCGAGAACAGCGAGACCTATAAAAATGGGTTGAGTGAAGCTATCCAAAATGGTTCTAGGTCAGTAATAAAAAAAGGTGTTTTAAAAAAAGAGCCTCTGAAAGACGTAGAGTTGTTTAACCTATATCTTGAAACTTTTGATCCTAATATGATAGTTGACTTGGATGAAGTTAGTAGAAACAAATTTTTTGTAAAACTTATTGCGGAACAATGATGTAATAAGAAAAATAAGTTTGTTAATTTAAATAAGGTTTATTCAGACCCTAGAATTTTAATATTTGCTTACACTGAAGTTATCAAAAATAAACATGTTAACATAGAAAAAAGTAACAAAATTTCTTTCAGTGGAATAAATCTAGAAAAAATTAAAAATTTATCTAAGTCTTTACGGGATGGTTCGTGATGTGCCGGGGTTGCTCGGCGTGTCATGATTCCAAAACTAGGAACGACTGATAAGAAACCTTTGACAGTATTACCTTTATATGACAAAGTTGTGGCAAAGGTGATAAAAATTGTACTTAATGCTATTTTTGAAAGACAAAAAGGTCTTGATATGTTGCGCCCCTATAGATACTTTCATAGCTTTAGCCATGGCTTTAGACCTAATAAAGGATGTCATAGTGCACTTGATGCCACAACTACTTGGGGATCTACTCCATGATTTATTAAAGTGAGTATAAATAGATGTTATGATTCTGTCAATCAAAAAAGATTAATTTCAATTCTTAAAAAGTCTATTAATGATCAATTATTAATAGATACATTGTATAAATTCTTTAAAATGCCAGTTAAAAACTTGAATGCAGGTGGTCCAGATACTAGTAAAGGTATTGGTATACCTCAAGGTAACCCTTTAACTCCACTTTTAGTTAATGTTTATTTAAACGAACTAGATCATTTTATGGATCATTTAAAAAAAAAGGTTGATAAAAGTTTTTCTGGAGAAACAATCAAAAAATGAAAAAGCGCAACTTGAATTAAACCCTCGGAGTTAGCTATAGCGAAAACTCGAAAAGCAAAGTCTATTCTCCGCCGAAAATTATACCGAAAGAAAGCTAAACTTGCTAGTAAAATACATACTTTTCGAAAACCTGTAACAAATCAACAATTTTGTGATTTGTTACATCATAAACTTTATTATGTAAGGTACGCAGACGAGTATTTAATTGCAATTAAAGGACCAAAATCGCTTGCGAAAGAAGTTCAGAAAAAAACGCAAGTATTTTTAAAATCAAATCTCCACTTTCCTCTGAAAGAAAGTGAGCTTATTCATGGAGCTTATAATGCAGTACGTTTTTTAGGATTTGATATAAAGCTTCCAAAGCGTAATAAAAGAAGTGTCGTTGAAACACGGAAAACTCTTAGTTTTAAAAAAATTAGAAATCAATTATTAAATAGAAAAAAAGTTATGGAAGAACGATATGAAAAATCTCTGTTAAAGCTTTATGGATTAAAAAAGCGTCAGGTACTCAAAGCTTTAGTTAAAAACTTGCTTAATAAAGAAGAGAAACTAAAAATGATTGAAAACTTAGTTAAAAAAGATACTATGGATCAAATTTTAACCAGGGCTTCGGAGTTTGAAACTAAAAATGTATTATCATATAAAGTTCTTCTTTCGAAGGAATATTTGAGATTGAAATCTTCGTGGATTCAAGAAGAAAAGTTAAAAGAACTTGGTTTTGAAGAAGTTATTGAAGCTAGAAAAAACTTGTTAAAAGCTATGGAAAAAGCTAGTAATAACGAAAACCTGCGTAAACTTCGTATAACGGAAGTCAAACAAACATCATATACAAAACATGTGTTACAGAAACAATCTCAAGAATTTAGTTTAAAGCTTTATGCACCTATTAAAGATCTAAAAAATAAACTTAAAAGGTGAGGTATGCTAGATAACGGCGGAAAACCTAAAGCTAATGGCGCTATTTTCCGATATCATGATATATCTATTATAGAACACTTTAAAGGTAAAGCTTTGGGTTTTTTAAATTATTACAGGCCCGCAATGAATTTTAATGAAGTTAAGAAACTTGTAGATTATCATTTGAGGTGGTCATTAATCCATACTCTAGCCGGAAAACATACTTTGAAAGTACATCAAATTATTACCTCGTACACTAAAACGCCTAAAGTAATAATTGAGCTTGAGAATAAAACGTCTAAATTAGTGTCATTTTTATCCCCAAATGAAATTAATCATCGCTCAAGAGGTTTTTCAAAATTAATTGATCTCTACCAAGTTTTTGAAGAATTAGATAAGCCAATTGTAAAATTATTTATTCCCAACGTATTATCTCATGAAACATGCGCTATAGTTGGTTGTAACAATAAAAATACTGAAGTTTATAATGTTAGTGCTCTATGCCGAGATAAAAAAGAGTATCTACTAAAATTTATTAAATCAAATTTAGAAATAGTTAAAATAACTCCTAAAATTGAGTCTATATTTAATAAAAAACGTATACCTTTGTGTCATGAACATTATAAAAGATGACAGACATTAACTACTTCACAAATTGATAAAAAATATCTGTATAATGTTATATAATAAATGCTAACGATATTGCTTAAAAAAAATTAGGACAGTGTCCGCTACTAACGAAAAACTTAAAATTTTTATATTCAAGGGAGCCCGATGCGGTGGAAATCGCACGTCGGGATCTGAGGGGGGTAAATTAGATCTAATTACCCAACCCAACATCATTATGTTTTATCTATGGGAGCCGTGTTTGCGATATTTGCAGGATTCTATTATTGAATTTCTAAAATTACAGGAGTACAGTATCCAGAAGTCTTAGGTCAAATACACTTTTGAACAACATTTATCGGTGTTAATTGTAGTTTCTTTCCAATGCATTTTTTAGGGCTTGCTGGAATGCCTAGACGTATTAGTGAATATCCAGATGCTTTTGCTGATTGAAATGCAATAGCTTCATGTGGTGCTTATATATCATTAATATCAGCTTTATTTTTCTTTTATACTATATATGTAACATTAACTAATGGTAAACCTTGTACAAACAATCCTTGAAACTTTTCAGAAGATGAATTTAATAAGGGGTGTTCTACTTTAGAATGAGTACTTACTAGCCCACCTGCTTATCATACATTTAATGAAATACCTGTAATTAAAGAAACTATTAATTCAAATTCAAGTAAAATTAAATAGTTTTATATAAGAACAAATAATTTATAATTTGTTTTATTTTATATTTTATAACTTACACCTTAATAACATTTAATTTATAATAATAAAATGAACGTAACTTTACAAGGTTCAAAAATGATAGGTGCTGGATTAGCTACTATAGGATTAACTGGAGTTGGTGCTGGAGTTGGTATTGTATTTGGTTCCTTAGTTTTAGCTTTCGCTAGAAATCCTGCTTTAAAACAACAATTGTTTACTTATACAATTTTAGGTTTTGCGTTAACCGAAGCAGTTGCTCTTTTTGCTTTAATGATGGCCTTTTTAATTTTATTTACTTAACTAAATTTACATAATTTATTGCCGCGAGTATAGATAAAAGGTTATATCGTCAGTCTTCCAAACTGAAAGTATGAGTTCGAGCCTCATTACTCGCTTCATAAAAAAAACTCGCTTGGTGAAAAGGTAAACACGATAGATTTAAAATTTATTTCTTTAAAGATTATTGGTTCAAGTCCAATAGCGAGTAAACAAATTATGTTAAACAAAGCTTTTAGTTCAGTGGAAGAACATCTTGTTTACACCAAGAAAGACAATGGTTCAAATCCATTAAAGCTTATTTTTTGACCCTTAAAATAATAATATAACTATAATATTAAAAAAAAGAATTAATTTATATATTTACATGTTATTTTGAAGTAATTTTTTTTTAACTATTAAATATTTTGATTTGTATTACGCTTAAAATATTAAAAACATCCCTATCGTTTAAAGGTAAGGACAACGCTCTTTCACAGCGTAAATACGGGTTCAATTCCCGTTAGGGGTAAAAAATTTGTTAAATGAAACCTTACATAAAACATAGTTATGAATTTTTTTACAGACTCTTTTATATTATCATTAGTTTCTTTATGTGTTTTTTCATTTGTTACGTAAATAGTAATACAGTTATAACCTTTATAAGTTACCCTTATTTAAAAATAAATTTATTTAAAAGATTAATTGCTTTAAACTTAAGTGAAGTCTTTTACACTTCAATTGTAACTTGTTATTTTTTTACATTATTTATTTGATTTCCTTTTGTAGTTTATCAAACAGGTGCTTTTTTTATGAGCGCTTGGTTTAAAAGCCAAATTTATGACTTTTTTATTGTAAATTTTTACTTATGAGTTTTAAATTTAAGTGGACTGGTTTTTTGCTATTACTTAGTAACACCTGTTTTATGTTTTTTTTTTCTACAGTGAGAAATAACAAAAGATCAAGCTTTGCTATTACTTGAGATAGAACCTCGTATTACTTATTACATAAAATGAGTTCTACCTTTATCTTTTTTGTTGGGTAATACTTTTTCTTTTTTTTTTTTYTTTTTTTTTTATACGATCATTTTTTTTGTCTTATCTTTTTTTCCTTTAGATTTAAGTAGTTTAATTGTATTAAGTTTTTTCTTTTTTTTATTTTATGAAATTTTTTTATTTTTTTGTTGTTTATTTTAATTTTTTTATTTCTAATGAGTGGCGAATAGCCAAGTGGTAAGGCAGTGGTTTTTGATACCATAATTCAGAAGTTCGAATCTTTTTTCGCCAGTAACAATTAAAGTTTAAACAAATAAAATTTATAAACTACTTTACTACCAGCAAAAATAGTTTAAAGGTAGAACACAGTTTTTAAAAAGCTGAAGTAAGAGTTCAAGTCTCTTTTCTTGCTGATATTCTTAAATATTTTACAACTAAATTATGATCTTTGATTTATTATTTTATTGTTTTTCTTTTTTATCTTTAATTTGTGCTATAATGGTTATATTGTCTTCAAATGCAGTACATTCTGTTTTATTCCTAATTTTAGTTTTTTGCAATATTTCAGGATTACTTTTTTTAATTGGTGCTGAATTTATAGCGTTAATGTTTATTATTGTTTATGTAGGAGCCATAGCAGTAGGTCGAATATGCTATTATTTATAAAATGTTTTTTTACTAATACAACTTTTTACTATATCTACAAAGTGCAGTAGATGAGCTTATATTAAAAAGAAAAGATTAAAAATAGTTAACTAACTAAATAAAATTAAAAAAAGAAGGCTTCCGTTTAAAAAAATAATACTAATTTTTTATTGTTTAAATAATACTTCTTTAAAATAATAATAATAATAAAAATTATTACAGAAAAATTTAAGATTTTACAATCACTTAAACTTTTTAAAAGTTTAAAAAAAATAAATAAAAACATATTATCTGCAAATCTAGATTTGTAAAAGTATGATTTAAGTAATAAAAATATTGAAAATTCTTATCAAAAATCATAAACTTTTTTAAGCCTAAAAAAAAATATAGTAATAAATATTTTAACTATATAAAAAAGCTTAAATGAGTTAAAGCGCACAGTGCTTGGAAATCTCGCTTGCTTGTGTGTGAAAGGCAGCTTTAATTTTTTATAACAAAAATTATTTCTAAGCCTTATTTATTTCTTTTTGTAGTTATGATGTTAAATGTACGTGTAGTTTCACAAATTAATACCCATAACTCAATGTTTATAATAGCAGCTTCCATTACTTTTCTATTACTTTTACAATTATTACTTATAATTAAGCGCGAGCCTTTTTTTTAATACTACAATTTTAAAATGTTTTAGTTCTTGCAGTTAAATAAATTTAGTATCTTATTTTATTGAAAAAAGCATCTGCATAAGAAGCAAGTAAATTATATTATTTTAAAAATATAATATTACTTGTAAAACTTAAATCTTAATAGTTAAAGCTTTTTTAGCTTAAAATGTTTTTAATATTACACTATTAAAATACAATTAGAAAAGTCTGTTTTTAATTAAGACTAAAAAAAAATATAAGTAGAAATTAACTAGGAACAATACAAAAAAACTAACTTTTAAGAATTATGTTAAGTATAAAAAAAAGGTATTATATTTTTTAAAAAAGAATAAAGAATCAAAAAGAAACATTAAAAAAATTTGATACTTAAAATAAAACTTAATTAGTTGAAATAAGTTCACTCAACTTAAACAAGTAAAACACTAAGTTAAAGCTGTATGATAAATTAAATTTATCTTGTACAGTTTGGAAAAATAATACTATAAAAAACGTGTTATATTTTATTATTAGTTATACACCTTTGTTAAAGGAACTTATAATGCTAAAAAAAAATATTTTTGATACATTAAATTATAAAACATGACTTAATCATTATGATGCGAAAACAAACTTAACAGCTATAGGTCTTGTACTATACACAGACTACAGTTATTTATTTATACTAAGTAGTATTATTTTACTTATAGCAATGTTAGGTGTAATTGTTTTAAATTTACATCAAAGGATAGAAGTCAAAAAACAAGATTTAAGTGTACAATTTGCTAGAAATTCTTCAGGTGTCGTAAGATTTATAAAAACGATTATCAATGATTAAAAAAAAGCGGATATGATGAAAATGGTAGACATATTAGATTTAGGATCTAACGACAATTGCTCATAGGGGTTCGAATCCCTTTATCCGTACAAAAGATGTAATTTTTGCTTAAATAGCTCAGCTGGTTAGAGCAAAAGACTGAAAATCTTTGTGTCAATGGTTCAAATCCATTTTTAAGCATCATTTTATTAAAAGGGGATATAATTTAAAGGTAAAATATATGTTTTGCATGCATACTTTATTGGTTCAATTCCAATTATCTCCAAAATAAAATAGAGAGAGGAATTCGTTGGTAGAATAATAACTTGTCGCGTTAAATGTTGCGGGTTCAAATCCCGTCTCTCTCGAAATTAAAGAAGAGATGGCTGAGTCTGGTCAAAAGCGATTGCTTGTAAAGCAATTGATAAAATAATCTACGTAAGTTCAAATCTTACTCTCTTTATCAAGGGAAAATAGCTAAACGATTATAGCGTCGATTTCCAAAATCGAAGGTTGGGGGTTTAAATCCCTCTTTTCCTGAAATAAAGTAATTCATCAGTTACCCTTTTAAGGTGAAGTGAGATTTGAACTCACGATAGTATTAATCTATGCTAGTTTTCAAAACTAGTGCTTTAAACCAACTCAGCCATTCACCCACTAAAAAAATGATTTCTTTAGGAGAAAATGGGATTCGAACCCACGATAAACTTTAAATAAAAACATTATAATGATTTAGCAAACCATCGCTTTAAACCAACTCAGCCATTTCTCCTTTCCTTATAAAACTATTTTTATAACTTTTTATAGAAATAACAATTATACACATAATTGTATGAATTAACAGACGAGTAATGAGATTTGAACTCACGATCTTTAGATTCACAGTCTAACGCTTTAACCTTATCTAGCCTTACTCGTCTTAATTTTTTAAAAACAGTTACCCCTTAAAAACCTTAACCTTGTCTAGGATTCCCATAAAAAAGATATAGTAGTTCTAAAAAAATAAAATTTTCACTGTCGAAGTTAATATTATCGAGTGTTAGCTTTTTATTAAAATAGTTAAGGTCTTAAAACAATTTAAATTTTAAACAGTAGTTCAGAATTTTCAGTGTTTAACTTCTGTTTTAATGAAGATGTACTTAAAATGTTAGTATAACGTTGTTTTACTAATAAAAATTTATGTAATTCTACGTATGAATATAAATATAATAATTTATAAGCTTGTTTTTCTAATAATTTTATTACTTTTAAGTTAAGAATTAATTTTAGTTTAGCATTATAGATCAAATTAAACACTGTATGTTTAAAAGTTTCTTGTATTAAAGAAAAAGTTGTAAAATGTAAGTTTTTAATTTGCGAAACTACAAAGAAATTTTTTAATTTTTGCTTCAAAAGTATTAAATCTTTATGAATACCGCTTAAATTATCATTTAAAGTAATTTCAACTTTAGAAATTTGTGAAGTTAATAACTGTGAGATTTGAGGTGTTAGCGTAAAGGAAATATAAATGTAAAAACTGATAAAACTAATAAGTATATAAAATTCTTCAGTAGGTCTTAAATTACCTTCAAGAAAGATAAAAAAAAAAACATAAAGTAATCCTATTAAAAATAATCTAAAAAAAAATAAAAATATACGTTTTAATAGATCTAATTCTATTAACGATTGAGTAGAAAAAATTTTAAAGAAGTTTAATATAGAGGAAAGTAACATTTATATTATTATTATTAATTTATTAGCAAAAAAGGAGATTCGAACTCCCGCAAAAATTACAATAAAATTATGTTCTACCCTTAAACTATTTTTGCTCTAAAAAAAATAATTGCTTAAATAAAAAAAAGAAAACTATTCCAAATAACTAAAATAGAAGAGTAACGTAAAAATAGTAATAATAGTTGTTTTATTTTATCAATATATAAATAATCTTCTAGTATTATTTCAAAACTTAAACAATAATGTAAAAAAAAAAAAAATTGTAAGTTTAAAATAAGAGCTATATTAAATGTAAGTAAAAGGCTTAATAAAACCAAAGAATACAATTGATTAAGTCATCAATGAATTCAACCTAAATAAATGTTTAAGAAATTTTTTGATTCAAAAGGTTGCATAACTATTTTTTAAATATAAAAAAAAAGGAAAAGAATCCTTTTAAAGTATGATAAAAAAATAAAAATAAATAAAAAATAAAAACGCTAAAACTATAGTAAAAAAACACACTATAAAAAGTAAAAAGATAAAAGTAATTAAAAGCTAGATTACTGAAAGGAATATTTCAATATAACAAGTAATAATAACAAACAACATATAGAAGAATTCCACTTATACGTTGTAATATTGAAGATAAAGAATTTTCCTGTACTATATATACAGTTAAATGAGGTGAAAGAGGTCTGTTTTTAAAATTAAACATATCAAATTATAATTTAAATACACTTTAGTTATAAAAAACAGGCTTTTTAAGACCCGTTTCTAAACATAAAAACAAATGTACATGTTCGTAACTCAATAACATAAAGATTGTTACCAAATTGAAATATTGAGCCGATTCGTCTAGTGCTCTACTAGAATGCTCTCGAAAAATATAAAAATTTATTTTACATTTTTATAAAATCAATGTATAAATAGGTACAATGTAACTTTCCTACATTGCTACATGCATAACAATAGGTTTATTAGTGATTGCTTTACTTCAGGTCCTCTCGTACTAGAAGTATGTTTTTTTACTTTTCTTTTCTGCAGTAGATAGGGACCGAACTGTCTCACGACGTTCTGAACCCAGCTCACGTACCTTTTTATTTGGCGAACAGCCAAACCCTTAAAATTTGCTACAACTTTAGGATAAGATGAGCCGACATCGAGGTATCAAACAGTGCCGTCGATATGAACTCTTAAGCACTATTAATCTGTTATCCCTTAAGTTCCTTTTATTTGTTGAGCGATAATATGTCCACTAATGTTTATCGGATCACTATGACCAACTTACGTTACGGTTTGACTTATTTGTTCTTACCGTTAAGCATATTTTATACCATTGAGTAGTTTATTGTTATGATTTTAATAATTTAATATACCTTTGTGCACCTCCGTTATACTTTAGGAGGTCTCCGCCCCAGAGAAACTAATAAATTTACATTATATTACTAAAATAGAAGTAAATAGTTATTTAGAAAAAAAAGAGTGGTGTTTCATTAATGCAAGTGCTCCCACTTACGCTACACATTAGAAAAAAAATAACAATATAAAAAATTAGTTAAGGATTAAAGGGTCTTTCCGTCTAACTGAAGATAACCCGCATTTGCACGGGTATTGTAATTTCACTGAGATTGTATTTGAGACAGTAGAATAGTCATAACGCCTTTCATGCAGGACGGAATTTACCCGTCAAGGAATTTCGCTACCTTAGGATCCTTATAGTTAAGACCGCCGTTTACTTAAGATTATAAATTTAATAAAATAATAAATTAATTTTCGGATAAGCACCTGGCAGGCATCAAACCCTATACATTTTCTTTTCGAATTAGCAGAGTTCTGTGTTTTTGAGAAACAGTTGCTATTCTTTTTTTAGTGTCACCTTTACGGTATTCTTTTTAGCGAACGTACAGAATAAATTTGCCGAGTTCCTTAAATACAATTAACTCACTCATTGTAGTCTATTCAACAAATCTACTTGTGTCAGTTTAAGGTACGGTCGTATCTATTTTAACATTTTTTCCAGGAACTTTTTTCTTTTATAAACCAATCTATTAGATACTAAAATTATAAAAGTTCGACGTAGTGTTTAAAAAGTACTTGCTAAAACGGTAATTATAGATTTTCCCATCAGATTAAGCATTCGCCTTTTCCTAAGAGACCGACTTACTCTACGCAATTAATTTTTTCGTAGAAAACCTTAGATACTAAATGATTCTGATTAAAAAATACAGAATAGTAGTTACTTATATCAGCATAATCACTCTTGATTTAAACTATATAATTTGCGTTATATATTTTTTCTAACAAGACGTTCCGCTACCATCTAGTATTTACTAGATCCGAGGTTTCAGTATATTAAAGTAAAAATCCTTTAAATTTTAGGTTTTTTAAACTAAAAATAACACGCTAGAACGCGATTACTAAGGGCTAGCTGCTTCTAAGCTTACCTTTTATAATTATACGGATTAAAAAAAAACCTTTTACTAACAAAAAATTTAGGAACTTTAACCTACGGTCTGGGTTTTTTCCCTCTTGACTTTAAACCTTAGTGCTTAAAGTCTGTCTGCTATATATAAATATTTTAATTCAAAGTTTAACAAAATAGAATTTAGCTTTATAAGCTACTAAAATTTAATTAGAGCTTTACTTTTTATATTTATTACTATAACGCATTACTAAAATAATTTTCGCGGAAAACCAGCTATTACCAAGTTTGTTTGATCTTTCACCTACCTAATCACAAGTCACACTAATATTTTGCAACATATAAAGCTTAGGTCTTCTTTTATGTATTACCATAAATTCAACCAGCTCATGACTAGATCACATGGCTTCGGGTTAAAAAAACATAACTAAATTACATTATAAGTATTTGTTTTCACTACGCTTTTTTTTTCTTTAAGCTTGCTATGTATTTTTACTTACTGACTCATAATGCAAAAGGCATTTTGTAACTAAGAATTTATGTCTTACAGCTCCAAAAACATTTTAAGCATTCAATTTTAATAGTTGTTTATCTTTAAAGATAAAATTTCACCTTTCTTTCACAATACTCATTCACTATCGGTTAAAAAAGAAATTTAGGTTTAGAAGGGGGTTCTCCTAATATTCAAGCAATTTTAGAATTTACTTTAATCATAATTTTTTTTTAATTTTAGTATTTTTTACAGGACTAGTACCTTTTATAGTTTTTAAAAATGACGTTATAATTAAAAATTTAAATAAGACCTAATTTTATTTTTCTTAGAAAAACAAATTTTTGGATTCGCTCGCCACTACTACCAAACTATCGATTGATTTTTTTATCTTATGCTACTAAGATGTTTCAATTTGCATAAATTTTTGTTGTTTTGTTTACTTTAGGCAATTTAAAGATCACAGGCAAGTGCCTCCTTTTAAAATTTCGTGCGCGTACCGTCCTTCTCTTTTTTACCAAAAGGTTTCTATTAAATGCTTTTTTTTTTTTATGTTTAGAAATTTTTTATTAAAAAATTATTTATCATTTATAAAATAGATAAAAACATAAAATTAACCTTGTATTAAGTTTATTAATTCAACAGCAATAGTTCCTCTAATTCTATAATAAACTACTAAAATAGCTAAACCTATTGCAGATTCAGCAGCGGCTACAGTTAGAACCATAATAGCAAATATTTGACCTACTATATCATCAAAGTAATATGCAAAAAATACTCAATTAAAATTTATAGCTAACAATAAAAGTTCAATTGACATAAGCATCAAAAGTATATTTTTTCTATTATATAGCATACCTAAAATTCCTAGAAAAAAAAGCATCAAAATTAAACTTATATAATTTAAAAGATTTATCATTTTTTATTTATTCATGTAAACTTTTAATGAACACTGTAAGCTTTAAACTCTTACAAAAATGAGAAGTGTGCTCATTTGAATACAAAACAGTAAAAAAATATTTATTTGTTTTTCCAGCCACAGATTCCTCTACGACTACCTTGTTACGACTTCACTCTAGTCTTTCATTTTGTTTTTATAAAATAAATTTCTTTTCAAATAAAGCTATCTAAAAAAAGAATATCTCTTTAAAAAAAAAGTTATTTAATTTATTTTAAATAAAAAGAATTTCCATAGCGTGACGGGCGGTGTGTACAAAATTCATCTACAAATTCACCGTAACGTTTCTTATTTACGATTACTAACGATTCCAGCTTTATAAATTTGAATTGCAAAATTTAATCCGAACTAAAACATAATTTTTTTAGAATTATTTCAATTTACATTGTTATTACTCATTGTTTATGCTATTGTAGCACATGAAAGCAGCCCAAACTATAAAGACCATGAAGACTTGGCGTCATTTTTTACTTCCTTATAGGTAATTCCCTAATAGTTTGTTTAAAATATTTAATTATTAAACATAAAAGTTGCGTCCGTTCATTGGAATTAACCAAACATTTCACAACACGGACTGACGACAGCCATGCAATCCTGAATTTATTAACTAATAATACAAAGTTTGGTAAGGTTTTGCGCGTTATTTCGCATTAAAAGCCACATGCTCCACCGTTTGTATGAATTCCCGTCAATTCCTTTGAGTTTTAATCTTGCGATCGTACTACCCAGGCAGAAAGCTTAAAGTGTTAACTAAGTTTCAAGATAAAATTTAAAACGAGCTTTCATCGTTGACAGCGTAGACTACCAGGGTACCTAATCCTGTTTGCTCCCTACGCTTTCACATATCAACGTCAGTTGTAACATAGATTATTGCTTTCGCTTTTAGTATTCCTTTAAATATGGTCAAACTTTACTTTTACACTTAAAATTTTATAATCTTCTGTAACACTCAATAGTAAATTAGTTTGTGATTAAATCTTAACATAAAATTTTAGATTTATTAATAAAACACTAAATTTACAGTCTACATGTATTTTACGCCCAATTATTTTGAATAACGCTAGTCTCCTACGTCTTACCGCTGCTGCTGGCACGTAGTTAGCCGAGACTTATTCATAAAGAAGTCTTTATCATACTTTATAAAAGTGTTTTACAATATTTTTATATTCATCACACATTTGTTTTAACTGGGTCAAACTTACGTTCATTGCCCAAAATTCCCCGCTGCTGCCTTAAAATAAGTTTGAACCTTGTTCCAGTTTCAATGTGGTTGATCATCCTCTCAGATCAACTAAAGATCTTTAGCTTGGCTAAAGCTTTTAACTTACCAACAACTTAATCTTGTACAAACTTTTTATTGGGCGAAACAATCTTTATCAATATATAATATTTAATTAAAACCCAAAATAAAATTTCTGTATTTTACTCACCCGTACGCTACATTTATTTTTTTTATGTTTAACTTGCATGCGTTATGTTAAACAAAAGCGTTCATTCTGAGCTAGGATCAAACTCTTCACTAAAAAAAAATCGTATACCTTAAAATTATTGAAATAAAATTTTATTTTTTACTGTTTTTTCTCCTTAATTAGGACTCGAACCTAAAAACATCTTGGTTAACAGCCAAGCGCTCTCCCATTGAGCTATTAAGGAATTTTTGCTATGTTGTTAATAAAATTTTACATAAAAGGTTTAAAGTAATAGGTTCTAATATTGTAATTTTGTTTAAAATTTTTTTATTAATAAATATAAATTGTTTCATCTTTTGAAAATGAAAATAAGAAATATTAAGATTACTACTAAAAATAAAAAAAGGGTTTAATCTTGTTAAACTTTTTCGTTTCTGTAAACGTCTTTTGAAAAAGTTGTTTAAATTGCTTTTTTGCTTTTTTGTTTTTTTATTCATTTTCAATTATACAACATTTAATATTTGTATTACTCTCATTCTAATGCGCCTTTACATCATTCATAAACAAAACCAATAGTTAAAATTGCTAAAAATAGGTACATTGATCAAAAGCCATAAAAATGGATATGGCCTAAAACTATTGATCAAGGAAATAAAAAGCTTATTTCTAAATCGAAAATAAGAAATAATATAGCTACTAAATAGAATCGTACGTCAAAGGTAGCTCTTGCGTCATCAAAAGGATTAAAGCCACACTCGTAAGAACTAAGTTTTTCTTGATCCGTATTTTTAGTAGCTAAACCAAAAGATAAAAAAAAAATTAAAGTAGACAATATTGTACATACTAACAGGAAAAGTAAAATAGAGCTATACTCATAATAAAAAGATATAAACATGGAAAGTTAAATTAAAAGTATATTAAAGTTTAATAAGATAGCTGCTATAAAGATAACTCAAGCTAAAGATAAAGGCAGTAGTATTTTTCAACCTAAACGCATTAATTGGTCATAACGATAACGAGGAAATGTAGATCGTACTCAAATAAAAGCATAAAGTAACAACGTTGTTTTTATACCAAATCATAGTTCTCCAGGAATTCAAGATAAAAAAATTATATTAAATGGGGGTAACCACCCTCCTAAGAAAAAAATAGTTGTCATACTACACATTAAGATCATATTAGAATATTCACCTAAAAAAAAAAGAGCAAATCCCATAGCAGCGTATTCTACGTTATAACCACTAACTAATTCTGCTTCTGCTTCTGAAAGATCACTAGAGATAGAACCAACTTTATAGTAAGATCCCCTCAAAGAACTGTACATGCAACTTTCACTGCATACAGCTCAATTTAAATTTAAGTTTGAATTTAAAAAGTTATATCTAAGAATAACGTTTTTTGCTCATTAAAAAATTTTAAATATATTTATTTTTATATTTGTATAAAAATGTATCTATGAACTTATAAAAATAAATAATTTACAGAAATCACTTTTATTTCAATTACAATATAATTTTTTAGTTTATATTTTTAGTCAAACTATATGTTAATTTTTTTTAACCTTTTTTATATTTAACTAGAATTTCTTCAATAAGTTATTCCATTTTTAAATTTTTTTAGGTGATTAAGTCAATTAACAACTATTTAAACATTGTTGGACTTAGATATATTTTAATAACATAATGTTATTAAAAGAATCTTAATAAATTTTTTGTTATAGTTTTAAAAATAAAACCATACTTAAGTTTAATTTTTTAACCCTTTTATATTATAGTACTAAAAGTTACTATTTTTCCAACTATCTTATCCTCATCAATTTATTTACATCTATGTTTTACTTTACTTATACTATTAATTTTGTAAAATAAAAAATTATATAATAACTAAGTATTGAATTATTTATGTATTTAAATTTGAGGTTTCCGTATTTAGAACATTGTTCTTCATTTTTGTAAAAATTACAAAAATTTATACTTTATAAATAAAGTATTAGGTTATTTTTATAGCCTTATTTAAAAACAACAGTTTAATATATAAAACAACCCCTTTTTGTTGCTAAATAAATTGTATTACGTTGTAAAGCTAATATTCATTTTTTGAACAAAGGTTTTATACTCTTAACCTTACTTTAAATAAGAAGAAGCAAGCCAAGAATAATTATTATAGGCATTTCATCAATCCTAACTACTATTTATTGTAATAATTAAAGTAGTATTGACATAGCTAACGTACTTTTTAATACTAAATTATTAATTTAATTAAAAAAAATACATAACAAATGTTCCGTTACGTCGTAAAAAGGGCGCTCTGTTTGTTTCTGCTAAAATAGAAATATAAAACATAAAAAATAAAGGAAAGAGGGGTAGTAAAAATCATACCTGTTGTTGTGCTAGCACAATCTGTGTTAAATTTAAAGAACCTGTACATAAAAGAACACTTATTAAAATTAGGCCCATGGAAACCTCATAAGAAACCATTTGAGCCGCTGATCGTAAAGCACCTAAAAAAGCATACTTAGAATTACTAGATCAACCAGAAATAATAATACCATAAACACCTAAAGAAGATATTGCTAACAAATAAAGAACTCCTAAATTTAAATCTGCATAAACAAGACCTTCTTCAAAAGGAATAACAGTTCAAGCAACTAAAGCTAAAAGAAAAGTCAAAATTGGTGCTAAAATAAAAATAATAAGGTTAGCGCTAGTAGGTAAAATTGTTTCTTTAGTAAAAAGCTTTAAACCATCAGCTAAAGGTTGAAGTAACCCGTAAACACCAACAACATTGGGTCCTTTTCGCTTATGAATAGCACCCATTACTTTACGTTCTGCTAAAGTCAAAAAAGGGCGAGTCAACAATAGCTGCTCTCGAAGCTGTACGTACACTTTACTAAGCGTATACAGCTTTCAACAGTTAAATATTACAAAAATTTGAAACACGAACAATTTTTTTCAAAAATTTTTAAATGAAATAGTATTTAGTTTGGTTTATTATTTATAAAGAAAGTTTTCTTAAATTGTTTTTTAAAAAAAAATCTAAATTTAGTTCTACATTAAAGTTAAACTTTTTAGGAGCACTAATTATTCTTTGTTTTGATAACGAATAAATAAGTTTACCCTTTTTTGTTCTTATAATTAAGTTTTTACCAAAAATAGTGTACACTCAATTCATAGATTTTTTATGTTTACGTGCTAAAGATAAAATACAACTTTTTTTTAAAATAAGTAATAACTTTTTTAAAATGTCAAGATTATTGGTACATTGAAAATAATAAAGTAAATTATTTATTATATTTGAATAAGTTTTTATGATGTTTATGTCTTTCAAATGCAATAATAATAAAGAAACAGCTTTATCCAAAGTAGGGTGTAAAAAACCTTTTTTTTTTAAATATTTCTTTAAAGATAAAGCTGGAACTTTAATTTGAATGAATTGTATTTGATTTGTTTTATGAATATTAAATCTAATAAACATAGGTTCTACTTTTTGATATTTATTGACTATAGAATTTATAGGAAAAGAGTTTAATACAGAAAGCTGGGGGGTTTTTTTTAAATAATTTGATAAATTGTGTAAACGAAAATTATGTTGTAACATTAATTTTTTTAATTGAACTAAAAAAGATTTTCGAGCATTTAGAATAAAAGTTAAACTTTTTATATTTTTTTTATTAAAAGACAAATTTTGTAATTTTGTTAAGGTAAAGATAAAATCACTATCTCATTGTTTATGAAACAAAGATTTTAAGTATATTTGACCCTCTTTTATTTTTTTTTTTAAATCTAAAGTTTCATATTTAGTTAAACTTTTTAAAGAAAATAATTTATTTATTAAATAAAATTGCACTATAAAACTAGTAACCATATTTCGAGTTTTAAAATTTCATTTAAGTTTTAGTTGTTCAAGAACCACACAATAAGTTAAAAGTAATTCCTTTTTAATAATTTGCCTTCTCAATTGAAATCAATTACTATCATTAAAAAAGTATTTGTGCATGACTTCGTAATTATAAAAATTATTTTGATTTTCAAAAAAGTTATTATTATTTTTTACAGAAATTAAAAAGTTTACAAAAGGAATACTTATTAAGGAAGTCTTTGGTATTAATATATATTTTTTTAAATGAAGTAATAGATTATTTTTAAGAAATTGATTCATTTTTTTGTATAGATCTACGGCTATAAATTTTGTACTAGAAAAACCTATTAAAAGCTCATTTTTATAACGGCAATATTGTAATTTAGAATTTTGATGAGTATTAAAAAAATTTATTAAAAAAGTGTCTACTTCTGTCATATATAAGTTCAAAAATAAAACAGTTAAAGAGTAGAATTTTATTTCTAAATGTTCACAAATTAAGTTTGTATTTATATAATAAGGATTGTATTTAAACATTTTATCTAATTCTACTCAAATTCGATAGTTAGGTATATGCTTTAAAAATATGTTTTTTAATCGGTTTTGATTTACAATATTAAACTGATATTTTACTTTGTAACATAAAAATCAATTCATATCGTTATTTCATCGCTTTATATTATATAAAGCTCCATGTATAGATTTATGTACTTTAAAAAGAAAGTTTGCTCCATAAAATACAGAATTTCTTTCTCATTGTTTTAAAAACAAATTAGTACTTTTTTTTTTGGTTAATACTCAAGTTCAAGTACCTTCAAAAAAAGGTTCTAATACATTAATAAAGGATTGTTGAATAACAAGAATGTGCATAATTTTTAATGAATTTTTAAAATCTTTTGTATATATATATTTACCAAAACTTAAAGAAGATGCAGTTTGTCTAAACCAAAATAACTTTATTTGATTTCAATTAAAAGAAAAATTAAAGGAATAACTTTGTAAGTAATATCATGAATAAACTAAACTCTCTAAAGACAAACACTTTTTAAATAAATTTAAAGAATCATGTTTCGCAACTAAATTAACTGTGGCCAATCTATTTTTTTTTATTACATAGTAAATAATAAATTTTTTTTTGATTTCCCCCGTAAAACTTAACTCACTAGAAAAAGTTTTACTTGTGAAAGTTCTCTTGAAATTGAGCTTGTCTTTTTTTTTAGGAAAAAAAGTTAAAAATCTTAAAAAAAAAAAATTGTTTCATACAGTGGCTATTATTAATTCAAAAAAAATTAATTTAATATGACATTGAACTACTCTAAGAACGCTTTCTAAAAAAGAGCTATATAGTTTTCATTTTTTAGTTCCTTGAGTATTTAACCAATTTCAAGAGTTCATCCCCGCACCCACAGCAATTAATAAAGGAATAATAATTGTTAAAAATTTTAATATTTTAACAATAAAAAAAAATTTAAGCATAGTATTAAAGTTTTAAATTTGTAACATTAAAAGACATAATTTTAATGGTAATTGTATAGTTAAAGGATCAATGCAAAAATATAATAAGGATATACTAGAAAAGCTAGAAATTAAAGCTAAATTTTTATTTAAAGGCAAAAAAAAAGGTCACCTTTTTAATTGACCAAAATATAAAGTTTTTATTAATCGTAAATAATAGAAACAAGCTATAGCACTCATAAGTATAGTAAAGAAAGCAATATTTCATAACTTCATTTTCACAACCTCTAAAATAATTAAAACTTTAGCTAAGAAACCTGCTATAGGAGGAATTCCTCCCATAGAAAAAAGAGTAATAACAAAGCATATAGAAAGAGCAGGATTTGTTATACCCAACATATAAATTTCTTTAATGTAACGTATCTGGTTATGTTTTAAATAAATTTTATAGCGTAAGGATAAAAAAGAAGTAAATAAAGATATAGTCATAAAAATGTAAATAAATATATAATAAAACATTGTTTCTATACCTGCTAATGAGCCTGAGCTTAAACCAAGTAGAATGAAACCTATATGATTAATTGAACTAAAGGCTAACAATCTTTTTCACTTTATTTGAACAAACGCACCTAATGTACCTATAAATAAAGATGAAATAGCACAAAAAATAAAAATATTTTGTCAAAAAAAGAAAACATCTTGTAGATTATAATGAAAAAGTTTAATAATAAGACTAATAATAACAATTTTAGGCATAAGAGCAAAAAAAAAAGTTATACTAGAGGGAGCTCCTTCATAAACGTCTGGTGATCACATATGAAAAGGAGCTGCGCTAATTTTAAACATAAATGAAACTAAAATTAATAATAAGCTTAAAAAAAAACCATCTAAAATAAAACATTTTTCTAAAAATTCTGCTAAAAAAAGTTTATTTATATCTTCAAAATGAGTAAGTCCAGTCATACTATATAATAAAGAGAATCCAAATAAAAGTATTGCTGAAGAAAAAGCACCTAAAATAAAGAGGAGAGTGAGCTTAAAGCTTCTCCCAAAACCACCTCATGCTTGTTATCAAGCAAGGAGCTACTTAGTTATTTTTTTAATTAATTTATTAAATTGATTTCTAAAAATTGTAGAAATAATCATGCTGAAAAAATAACTTTAACTATTTAAATAAAAATATCATAGTTTTCCAATCATTATTTTGACTTTAATGAATATATAGATTAAATTTATGCTAACAAAAATGCTACTAGACTCTTAAAAATTGATTTAATTTTTTACATAAATAATAACTAAAACATTAAATATTAAAAGTTTAGTTAATTTTTTTATAAGATTTTTTTTTTAAGAATCTTATATTTTTTATTACATTTTTTTAGTATTTTTTAAAATTGCTTAATTACATAGTATTTTGTATTTAAAACTACGTCATTTTTTAAATAAAATTACATAAATTTTTTACTTTACACGCACATATTTAAGCCCCGCTTCCGTAGAAAACTCAGATGTCCTTTTTAAACTAGCCATAATGTAAAATATTAAACTTTGTAATTCAATTCCTAAATAAAGAATAGAGTAAAAAAATTTAAGTTTTTTTTCTCTAAGAACTGTACATGATTATTACTAATCATACAGCTCAAGTTAAAAATTTTAACTTATTTGTAATGAATAATAATATTAAATACATTACTTACAAAATCTTCATACGTTTGATTTAATATACTTAGTAACAAACGGACTCTAAACATATCTTTTTATTAAATTTAACATTTATTGAATTTTTTTGATGCCATACAACTTTTTATTACATAAAATTTTGTAAAATTTAATTTAATATTTATATAACTTACTTACTTAAAGTTATACTTAAAAATAAAACAAAATTGGTTACGATAAAAAAGTTAGCTATTTAAAGGTTATTTAATCATCAAATAAAAAGATGAATTTTGTTATTATAAATCAAACCTTAATTTAACAAATTTTTAAAATAGTTATTATACTATTTAGTTTTTTAAAATACAAAAAGATTAGTACTCACACGTAAGTATATCGAAAGATGCTATTATAGAATACATAGCAAGTAAACTGAAGAGAGCAAGAATTCAATACTAGGTTAGATAATTTATTTTAATAAAAAAGTTGGTCATCTTCCTTCAAACTGTATAAGCGTTTTTCAAAGCATACAGCTTTTTTACAAAATAATTTTTTAATAAAGTTTTACTTTAAAATTTTGTTAACTAATTTTCATAAAAGTAAAGTGATAAAATTACACTTTAATTTAATCTTATGTATTATTTAGTTTCTAGTAACATAAAATGTGAACCTTTTATGTAATCCTGTTAATTCCTATTTTAATTTTTTATGCTTATTTTATCTACTATAAATTTGAGTATTTTTTTTAAGATGATTGAAAAACATCAATAAAAAAGAAAATTTAATGTGTATTTAATTAAAATAATAAAAATTAGAGTCTTAAGCTTTATGTAATTTTATTATAAATTTTATAAAATAAAAATAGTTTTAAAATAATTTAACAGCACACTTCAAAAACATTTATCATCTCTTTTTTAATGTATTCTAAAGATAAAAGGGTTCAGATAAAAAAAGTTAATAATAAAATACATTTAATTCCTAAAAATAAACTATCATAAATGATAAGATTATTCAATAAGGAAACTGAAAAAAGAGGGCTTCCAAATGTTAAAATAAGAACTACAAGTAAAACATATAACGTAAATTTACCTATTGTTAAACTTAATATGGGAAAGCCAAAGTAAAAAGAATTACTAACTAATACACCGAATAACAGTAAAAATAAAGAAGCGCTTAAAATAAACAATTCTGGTAATAAGATATAAAAGTCAAAAATTAAAAACATTTTTGTTAAAGTTAACTAAATTATATATGAGGCGAAATTTTATAAAATCCTTCTAGTAAATTTATTACACTAGAATGTAAAACTTGAAAAAAAAGATCTGGATAAAAACCTAATCATAGAATACAAACAACTAAAGGTATAAATATTCAAAATTCTCTACGTGAGATATCTTGAAGCTTTGGTAAATATTGCTCTTTTCATGTACCAAAGAACATTCTTTGATACAATCAAATACTATAGCCCGCACTTAAGATCATACCAGATCCTGCAAAAATACAAACAATTGAATTAATTTGAAAAAGGCCTAATAGCACTAAAAATTCTCCTATAAAATTACACGTACCCGGAAAAGCAATACTTGCAAAAATAAAAAATAAAAAAAAAGTTGCATGTAAAGGCATTATTTGAACTAATCCACTATAATATTTTATTATACGTGTTTTATATCTATCGTATAACATACCAACTGATAAAAAAAGTGCACTAGAAACAAGACCATGTCCTAACATTAATAAAATGGATCCTTCTATAGCTTGAAAATTGTAACTGAATATACCTAGAGTAACAAAACTCATATGAGCTACTGAAGAATATGCAATAGCTTTTTTAAAATCAACTTGCCGTAATGTAGTTAATGATGCATATAATGTAGCTATAATACTTAAACAAAAAATAAAAGGTGTAAAAAATATACTAGCATCAATAAATAAAGGTAGTGAAAAAATAAAGTAAGAATTTATTATTTTCTTATGAAAATAATAAGTTCTTCTCACAAAACTGTACATAAAAATTACTTTTTATACAGCTTGTAACAAAAAAGAGTATAAACTTTATAATATAAAATTTAATAGTTTATTTTTGAACTATGCTTATATTAATTAGTATTTTATCAAATATCTTAGTTTTACTTGCATATTTCTTATCATATGAAAAAACTTTCAATAGACTTGTATTTATTCTTATTATAATTTTTTATTTATGTGAAGGTGTCTAAACAAAGTTTAGGAGTTGTTTTTGTGTTAAATGAGTTTACGTTCTATTAAAAAACACTACTTTTTATATTACGTGGAATTCATCAAAACTTGTATCATTGAAAAGATTTATTTTTTTCACCCTCATAACTAATTCATTTTGTTTTACTATTTAAATTTATACTAAAAACTTAAAAAATTGATATCTACATTACTTGTTTATAAAAAGAATCCAATTTTGTACCGTAAAAAACCATAACCTCCCATTTTTAATAAAATACCAGCTAAAATTACAGAACCTGCAGTAGGAGCTTCTGCATGTGCTTCAGGAAGTCATATATGAAAGGGCACCATAGGAATTTTAACTGCAAAACTTGAAAAGAACGCTAATCATAAAATAATTTGTTGTGTTTCTGTAAATGTTGTATAAAATAATACTTGTAAATCAGTGGTACCCGCATGGAAATATAAAAATATTAAAGCCACTAGAAGTAAAAGAGAACCTATTAAAGTATATAAAAAAAATTGATATGCAGCTCGTACTTTTCTTTCTCGAGAACCTCATATGCCAATAATAAGAAACATAGGAATTAAAACAGATTCAAAAAAAATATAAAAAAATATAATATCAAGCACACAAAATACTTGTATTAATAAGCTTTCAAGAAGTAAAAAACAAATTAAATATTCTTTAAGTAATTTATGAACTGTATTAAAACTAACTAAAATACAAATGGGACATAACAAAGCTAGTAAAATTAAAAAACATAAAGAAATACCATCAATACCTATAGTATAAAATATGTTAAAAAATCAATTAAAACTAGCAAAAAATTGAAAGTATGATGTAGAGTTATCAAAAATTGTTCATAAGTAAAGTAAAATTTCTAATGTAATACAAGAAGTCAAAAAGGCTATGACAAAACATAACTTTTTAAAGTGACTCGGTATTAATAATACACTGACGCAACCGAAAACAGGTAATAAAGCTGTAATTAATAATAAATTAGACATTATAATAAGTTAGTTAGTTATAAAAAGAAATTTAGTTAACTCTCAGTTAACTTTAAAAAATTATGTATAAAGGAAAGATAATTACTATTTATATATGTACTCAACAAGAAAAGAGATTCGAACTCTTATAACAATTTTTATTAAACTGTGCTCTACCTTTGAACTATTCTTACTGAAAGTTTAAATATAATTTCATACAAATTTTATTAGAGGTGCAAAAAGAGTTATTTTATTAAAGTATTTAACATAAAACTAACTTACAAAGTATTTACTCTTAAAATTAAAAAAAATTAATACATAACTACAAAACTAAACAAATAAATTAGCGGGAATAGGATTCGAACCTATAGTTTTCAGGGCATGAACCTGACGAGTTTCCTGGAATGTTTACTCTATCCCGCATCCAATATTTGATAAATTTTTTCATTAAATTTTTTTAATAGTCGTAATTATACTTAAGATAAATAAAATTAAGTAAATAATACTAAGCAAAAAAAAAGACTTATTAATTTTAATTCAAAGAAACTTTTTAAAATAATATGATTAAAACTTATTAAAAAAAAAACGCTTACAATCATAAAAAATATGTAATGCACTAACTGACCTGTTTGGATACAAATTGCTTTATGTGCTCAATTAGAAATTATTTTACTTGTACCATAAGGACCCATGAATTCTATAATACCTCGATCAATATTTACTAAACTAACTAAATAACCAAAACGTGCAATTGGATAAATGATTAATTCATTATTAATCTTATCCCAGAATCATCTTTTATTTAATATAAAAGAAATTTTTTTTCCTACAACGGTTAATTGTATTTTTGTAATAAATTTATCAGCTAATTTATTAGAAATTAAAGCTAAACTAATACCTAATATTGTAAAAAAAAAAGGTGTAAATTTAGTGCTTAAAGGTAATTCTTCTGCTTCAATTATAGAAAATAAGGAAGGATAAATAAAAATGGACGTTCCTCAAAAGTTAGTTCCTGCTCCTATAAATAAATCACGACTAAAATAACCTAAAAAAATACTACCAAAGGCTAAAATTATTAAAGGAATTAACATTAAAATAGGCGCTTCATGTACACTATAAATTAAAGGTCTCGGAATATTTGTTTTATTAAGAAAAGTTAAAAATAATAATCTAAAAGAATAAAATGCTGTTAAAAACACAGAAAAAGTACCTAATCAATAAATAAAGTTTATTTGTAATTTATTTGAAATAGTAAATCGTGTTAATGCTGTTAATTCTAAAATAAAATCTTTGGAATAAAATCCTGCTAAAAAAGGAAAACCTACAAGAGCTAAAGAACCTGTTAACATAACTGAATATGTAAAAGGTAAAAGCTGTATTAACCCTCCCATTTTTCGCATGTCTTGTTCGTCGGCACAACTATGTATAACAGAACCCGCACTTAAAAATAGTAAAGCTTTGAAAAAAGCATGATTAGTTAAATGAAATAAACTTACATTATATAGTGATAAACCAGAACTAAAAATCATGTAACCTAATTGGCTTGTAGTTGAAAAAGCTATAACTCGTTTTAAATCGTATTGGAAACAACCCGCACTAGCTGCATAAATCGCAGTGAAAGCTCCTAAAAGAGCAATAAAAAGAGATACTGTTTTAGCATATACTATTAATGGGGAACAACGTACTAAAAGAAAAACACCTGCAGTCACCATAGTAGCCGCATGAAGTAAAGCAGAAACAGGAGTTGGCCCTTCCATAGCATCTACTAATCATGTATGTAATCCTAGTTGAGAAGATTTACCAACAGCTCCTAAAAAAAGGAAAAAAGAGATTGTATTTAATGTAGATCAATTAAAACCACAAATATAAATTGAGCTTTCTAGAAACGAAGGTACTAAAGAAAAAACAATTTCATAGTCTAAAGATTGAAAAGTATAAAATATTAAAAATAAAGCAATACATAGTCCAAGATCTCCTACTCTATTAACTACAAGTGCTTTAATAGCTGATTGATTTGCATCTAAACGTGTAAACCAAAAACTAATTAAGAGATAAGAAGCTAATCCAACACCTTCTCATCCTACAAACATTTGTATAAAGTTAGAACTTGTTACTAAAATTAACATAAAAAATGTAAATAAATTCAAAAATGTTAAAAATCTAGGTTTATGTGGGTCTTGTTCCATGTAACATGTAGCATATAAATGAACTAAAAAAGAAATATTTGTAATTACAATAAGCATAATTACTGTAACACTATCAAATAAAAAACTTCAAGCTACATAAAAATTACCTGAGTGAAACCATGGACTAATAAATAAATAGCAATTACTCCCAAATAAACCTACTTCAAAGAAAATGACTCAACTAAAAACTCCACAAAGAAAAATACTGGAACAGGCAACAATACTAGTACCTTCTTTACCAAAATAACGCCCTCCAAATCCTGAAAAAATACTACTTATTAAAGGTAATAATATAATAGATAAATACATAGAAATAATTGTTAAAAAGTTAATAATGAGTTTACTTTAATAGTTATTAATATTAAAGTTATAACTTTATTATATTGTATAAAAAAAGTTAAAATATAATATTAATATTTACATATTAAAAAATTGGATATACCATCGAGATGGTAAGATTTGAACTTACGACTTCCTCTCAAGATAAAATAGAAAATTTATACTATTTTTCTTTTTAAACTGTGCATGTAACAATAATAATTACACACAGCTTATAACTTAAAAAAGTTCTAACTAACTCTAATAAAAAAAATTCCGAGTTACGTTTTTAAATTTTTTTTAATTAAATAAATTTTATAAAGAAAATAAACTAGTAATAATTAAGTATTGTTATTTACTTTAAAGTAACACTAGAAAACAAAAATGTTAAAACATAGTTTAAAAATACTTTTAAGAAATACTTTTTTTTATTTAACTACTTTTAGTTTCAAAACTACTTGTAAAATTACAAAATTTGAATAGTAAAAAAAACTTAATAGCTTTACATTTCAAATTGAATTATTTAAAAATGTTAAATTAGTTTGAACATAATTCTTTATACAAAATTTATCACATTGTTCCCAAAACAGGTACGCTAACCAAACTACGTTACATCTCGCTATCATTAAATAAAAAAACTATTTTTTTAATAACTTATTTATTTACTTAAAAAGGTAACTTATATGTTACAAGAAAAGATTCTAATTTTCCTAAACTTGGTAATATAAAAAGAAAATAAAAAAAGTAATAAATTCCAGCTAATTGACCTATAATTACATATGGTTGTTCCACAGGCATTCCTCCTATCCACCCTAAAATTAGACAACATGCTACTCAACTTCAATATAAATATTTATAAAGAGGACGAAAACGAGAACTTCTAATTTCGGTAGAATGTATTCATGGTAATAAAGCTAAAACTAAAATAGCAGCAATCATAATTACTACACCACCTAATTTATGTGGTACACTTCGTAAAATTGCATAAAAAGGTAAAAACTGTCAGTGAGTATAAAGTTTTTTAAAAACTTTTTTCCTCTGACCAGAACTGTACAAGCATTTTACAATGCATACAGCTCCCTATAGAATTTATAACTTAATAAAAATGTACTTAAAAGTTTATTATTTTTAGAAATTAAAGTTACAGCTTTTATAGTTTTTTTTATTAACTTTAATACTTTATAAAATTTAATTTATAATGTTCTATTTTATGTCAAGATTATATTATAGAGTTTTTAAAATTTTTAGAGCGTTCTATATTTTTAATAATATTTAAAGTTTAGTACAAAATTCAAAATACTATTTAAGTATTTTTCTATACCATTAAAAAGTTTATTAACACTAATACTATAAAGTTTAAAACTTTTAATATTTACCTCTTAAATAAAAAACTAAATGTAATTTTTTTTACTTTTATTATTTATAAGATATTTTATATCAAATAAAAACTTATTAAGTAAATAAGTTATTATTCCGTTTTGTAGCTTTTAATAAAGTTATGTTACTATTACAATAATATATTTTTTTTGTTTAGTTTAATTTTAAAATACAAATCAAAATTGTTAAATTTTAGCTACAAAACAGTCTATTAAAATACATTTACTCTTTTAATTTGTTAAATAAAAAACTATGTATTTTTCGCTAGTTTATACTTACAAATATTTAGCTATATTTTAAATATAAATAAAAACAAGGTTTATTTAATTATAAATTTAGTTTATAAAATTATTTCGTTAGTTTTTTTAAAGCTTCGTTTATTTTTAATTTAATAATTTGTATACTTGTAGCATGTTTAGATACTGTACTTGTACTTATACTAAGTATACGCCTACTAATAAAAATTATTATTAAAGTCTGAGTAAAACTTTTTTATAGCAAAACAAATTTTTTGATAACGATTATAATAAAATATATTTTCATCAGGTATTTCATCGCAATATATAATTCTTTAATTCGCTAAATATTAAAGTATATTAAAATGTTAGAAAATATAGGATTTTACAATTTATACTTGATGCTACTTTTAAGTGTCAATTGTAAATATATATATAATATTTCATCCACTAAAATAAAAAATAAACTTTCCATTCGTATCATTCAGGTACAATATGTTCTGGTGTAACCATAGGATTTGCTGCAATGTAGTTATCATTATGGCCTAAAAAGTTGGGAGCATAATATACTAAAACGGAGAAAAATAAAATAAATGCAATTAATCCTACAAAATCTTTTAAAAAAAAATAAGGATATATTGATATTTTATCTACGTTTGATTCAACTCCTAAAGGATTACCAGACCCATCTTGATGTAATAAAGCTAAGTGTATTAAACTAGCTGCAGCTATTAAAAAAGGTAAAAGATAATGTAGACTAAAGAATCGATTTAAAGTAGCATTTGATACAGAAAAATCTCCCCATAACCAAATTACAATAGAATCACCAACAATAGGTACTGCTGACACTAAGGTTAAAGTAAGGTTAATTATTTTTTTAATTCCTTCTCTTTAAAACTGTACATGATAGTTACCCATCATACAGCTCTCGAACAAAAAAATATATAATATGAGTAACTTTTATTTATTACATAATCTGTTTTATGCAAAATTTTAATTAAAAACTATATTATTATAAAATAATTTTTTTTATTTTACGACAAAAAATAATATAAATATTGTATTAAATCGTATTTAAGGCATCATAAATTTTTTCTTTGTTATTATTTTGATTTAATAAAAATGATTTTTTTAGACTTGTAACTTGTGTTTTACTGGGAAAATTTATTTCAAATGTTATTTTTTTAAAGTCTAAACCATAGATTTCAATAATTTTTTTTATACTTTTTTTATGTTTTTTTGCTAAAGTTTGTAAACAAGATCACCTGATTTGATAATTTATAATAGACTTAATTTTTTCTAAATTATCAGTACACCTATAATAATTTAAGATTTCTTTAACCAAAACTGAATACCATTTTATGATTTTTTTATCTGAACTTCTAATTAAAATATCGGATGCTTGAGGTTTACCTTTTTTCGACAATAGTTTTCTTAATTTTAATTGATCTTTTAACTCGTCTATAGGTGCATATAACTGAATAAATAGACCCCTTTTTTCTAAATATAATTTTCGCTTTTTTTTCTCATCCATACTCTTTTTAATTTTTGAAGTCATTTTACATGTATTGAAATATTCTTTATCTAATAAATCTTTAAAATTTGAATAAGCTTTGCGTAATTGATCACTCATATAATTTCTATTTTTTACCATAAGTACATTTAAAGTAGGATAACCAAATGTTTTTTCTTCCTTATTGTATCTATCTATACTTTTTTCTTTATTTATTATATTATTTAAATGATTTATAGATTCTATTATATTTATATCAGAATTTTTTTGAAAATTTGTAAGACTTTTAGCTAAAGCACTTTTTAATCTTCTTTTCATATGTTTTATCTCTTTATTTTCCTTTACTATAATTTCTTGATTTAATCGTTTTAGAATTTTTTTTTTATGTTCTATTTTTCTTGAATTGAGAACATTCACAGAATAGTATTTATGTTCCACTTTTTTTAAAAGAAAACCTAAAAATTGAGCTTGTCTATTCATACAATTAACAAGCCTTAGATTTCCTTTATTAACTTTTATATAAAGCTCATTTTCTAAAAATTGAGCTATTTTATTCTTTACATAGTTTGCTAATTTTTTATTTCCTGCAATACCTATAATGAAATCATCGTTGTATCTAGCATATTTTAAATTTTTAAAAGTAGGATCCTTTATATAAGATATTTTACTTGTTTCTATATTATTTAACGATTTACTTTGTTTAGCTCAACCATCATTCTTACACTTACATGTACCTGAAGAAGATGAACTTTTAAATTTTTTTTCTGTTTTTTCATGGTTATTTATATTTTTTTTTAGAACTTTTATAAATTGATCTAATTTATCAAGATATATGTTACGAAGAATAGTTGATAATGTACATCTTTGTTTTATACCAAATATTTTATGATCCTCTTTATATTTATTCAATTTTATTTCTAAAATATCTGTTTTAAATAATTTGTCTAAAAGATCAAATAACTTTTGATCTTGTAAAGTTTCTTTAAGTATACAAATAAGTTTAAAGTTGTTACAGTGACTAAAAAAAAAGTTTATATCAAATTCAATAAATCAGGAAACATTGTTTCAACTTTTAATTTCTTTTAAAGCATGGTGGCAATTTTTACTTTTTTTATTAAAACCATAAGAAGTATTTAAGAATTTAAGCTCATAAATAATTAGTAAAATATTTTTAATACTTTCCTGAAAAATAGTATCCTCTACAGAACCTGTGATTAAAACTTTTTTTTTTAAAGACCCATATTTTGAATTGAATATAATCCTAGAAGGTTGAGGTTCATAATTTCCGGTTTTTAAATTTTCACTTAATTTTTCTATAACTTTTGATATTTTATCATTAAAGTTACAATTTAATTTGTGTTTAGATTTTAAATTTTTAAAGCATGCTTTTAAATAATTTTTATTTGTTAAAACATCCATTAATTGTGTATATTTTTGTGTACTTTTTTCAAATTTTCTTTTAATTAAAAGTTCAAGAAACTGATCATTTGTAAATAAAAGATCGTAACTACATTTAATAATATTTTTTACATCATTATTGTATTCTAATAAAGATACATTAACAGAAAAACAAAATGTTACTTTCTTGTTCGTAGTCACACTACTCATAATTAATTTTTTTTTTAAATTTAATTTAGAATTAATGACTTCCCCGTCAGATTGAAGTTTTTTATCTTCTATGGACTTGTAATTGTTCTTTTTATTAGCGCATACCTTTATACAAAATGTATGCCTCATGATAAATTGTTCTTTTAATTTTAAACTCGTTCTTTTTTGTAAATTTAGTATTAAATTAAAAAATAAATATTTTTTAAGTAACAAAATATACTCAAAACTTTTAATAAGAAATAACCTAAATTGAATCTTAATACTTCATAAAAATACATAAGAGTTTGGATTATAAGCCAATTTTATATTATAAGAATTCAAAAATTTTAATTTATCACGACAATTATTTATTTCATTTAAAATGAAATTTTTTTTTTTTGCAAAGCTTTTGTTTTCAGTACAAAATAGGATTATTTTGTAGTTTAGCTTGCTTAAATAGTTTATTTGTCAAATGAATAATTTGTATCCAAAATAAAAGAAAAAAGATCAAATTCCACACTTCGTAATAACAGTTGCTCCTCAAAGACTCATTTGTCCTCATGGTAAAATATAATAGGATTACAAAAAATATTAAGTTTTTATATCCTTCACACACAACAAGCACATTTCTGCGCATTACGCGTTTTATTATTACAAACAAAACAAATTAAGTAATAAATATAACTTTTATTAAAAAAATTCAGGAATCAAATTTATTATTAAAGTTATGCTTCTTTACCTAAAATATAAGAATTTAGATAAATTTTACAAGTTTTCGGAATATTTATTAAAGAAAAGTTTATTTATAACTTTTTAAATACAGTGATTTTAACTTTTTTTAAATAATACAACACTTATTTTTTACAAACGCTTTTAGGCTTAAGCACTTAATAAAAAGCTAAAAATATAAACTAAGATTTTTTAAGTATAATAAAATTATACTTAAAAAGAATAATACATAAATTTTTATAAGTAATTGAAACTAGAAAACTTCTATTTTTAAAATTTAATAAGTTTAAGAAAATACACCTTTTTTATTAATAAAAAATGGTTATTTAAGCTTTTTTCACTATATAAAAAATGATCTAATTCGCTATATAAGATTTGAATAACCAAATATTTAAAATATAACAAACACAGCAAACGCACGCCTAAGAAAGCAGTAATAATCATTAAAAAAAATAGTAAGACTCCTATTAGTCATACAAATTCTCTCGGACTAGTATAAGAACCAAAATATAGGCGAGTCAACTTAAAAAAGTTGCTCTCGAAGCTGTGCATACACTGTTGGGCGTACACAGCTTTCATCAAAAATGGCTTTTATTAACAATAACATATTTGATTTATTAAAAAAAATGAACTTTAAGCAAAAACTAAAAATAATTTTTTTGTAAAATTACATTATACTTTTAAAACATTCTGTATATTTAAAAATTTACCTTTACCTTAAATATAAAAAAGATAACTTAATTATATTTATTTTTTTAAATATAGAATAAATTTTATCAACAAGTATTATTTTATTTAAAAAGAAAAAACAAAAAAAATATTACTTTAGAATTCACTTTCAAAAAATGGTAATTTAAAAATAAAACAAGAATCTTTTAAAAAATTTTTTTTTAAACTATTTATATACCTCTGAGTTGGTAAGGCTACAAGAAGTCTACCTTTATTATCTGATAAAGCTATGTCTTTCCCATAACGTAAAAAAATCCGGTATTTACTACATTTATGCTTGAGGGCTAAAGTAATTACACAACTACTTCGTAGTTTTTCCAAAATTTTTTTTATTTCATTTAAATTGTCTACACAATGATACCAAATTAGTAATTTATACATTATAGTAGCGTAAGTTCTAATAATATTAATATCATCAATAATTATTAATTCTAAATTAGCTATGGGACAATTTTTTATAGGATGAAAAAATCCGTTATTTTTTAACTTTTTATATAAATCAACATAAGGTACAAAAACTACTACTTGATGTGCACGAAATTCTTGTAAAGATTTTTTTGAAATTAGATTTGTTACTTTTTTATTGCTGAAATTTTGTTTAGAAGTTTTCGAAAAATTTTTTAACAATTTTTGTAATTGATTTAATTTAATTAGAAAGTTACTTTGAAGCTGTTTAATTTTTGAGATTATAATTAAATCTAAGTTTTTATTTTTATTAAGGTTTTTTTGTAGTTTATCATTAAAAGAAATATGACTAAAAGTATTTATAGCTTGAACTAAAATAGAACTACTCTTTTTATGGAAAAGTTGTTGAAAGTGTTTTTCCCATTGACGAAGTGCAAAATTTTTTTTTGGCTCTTGAGCTATTAAATTATCTACTAAACTATTTAACATTTTTTGACGTGTGTCTACATGAGAAAAACTACTACCAGTATTTTCTAATCTCTTACGTACTATTTGTAACAAAGTTCTGCGAATGGCATATGTAGAGGCTAATGCTATTTTACTATTTAGCCCTTTTAATCTAGCTAAGACTCGTTTTTTATAACGTTTTACAGTTTCTAACGCTTTTTGCTTTGTTTTACTTTTATTATGAAGTCAACTTAAAGATACTTGATAATCCAGGAAATAAATTTTGTAATAATTTCAATTAATAATTTCATGTTTTTTTAAACTCAGGTGGAGATTACTTTTTAAAAATGAATTTATTTCGTGTCGTATTTTTATAGCTACTGATTTAGGTCCATTAACACCAATCAAAAAGCTGTAAGCATGACGAGTATACCGTATTTTTTGAAATTTCAAATTAGTTTTATTATAAGTTTTTAATTTTAATTGTACTTTTTTACCAGAATTATACTTTTTTGAAATGTTTTTAAAAAGGCAATTATCAAAACTTTGGGGCTGTTTCATGTGTGTTTTCGAACTAATTAAACAATTATATGATAATTTATATACTTTAGAGTGTTTTTTAATTAGAGTTTGAATAAAGTTATCTAATTCATGCAAATAAATATTAAGAAGAAAAGGTGAAAGAATTTCGTTGTAAAAAATGCTCTCAAAATTGTACGATCTGTCAAAACGTATAATTTTTGCATCTATCATTTTATTTATTTCTTCCCAAACTCTAATATCTTCAATAGTTTTTTGGAACAAATTGCCAAGACGTGCTATATTCACAGTATCGAAGATATTAGAAATTTCATAATTTATTAACCATGTAGTTGAACTTCTTCAATTTTTAATATTTTGAAGCACATTATGAACTGACTTTACACGTCAAAATTTACAATCAGCAAAGTAAGAATACTGCGGAAAAGTTGATTGCTTTATAAGACATTCATTTTTGTTTTGCTTTAAATTTTGTGATCCTCCTTTTGAATCTTTCTTTAAGATCTTTCACTTTTCTTTAGGAATTTTTTTTCATTGCCAAAATTCTTTAAAATAAATTTCTACTCCATTTAAAAAAGCTTGTTCAATAATTTTTGCTTTAACTTCATTTATATAAACTAATTCTGTTTTTTGAAAAAAAGAGTTAGAAGTAATAACACAACGTTTTTTAGGATACTCGTAAACACCAGCTATTAAAGCAGCACTCGCTTTAGTAAATCAGTTATTGTTTATTTTACTTAATATACTTTCAGAAACTATTATATTAGAATTACTTTTCAATTCAAATCAAGCAATTTTAAGTTTTTCTGGAGTAACTATTTGAGCAAGTAAATGCTCTGTGGTTTTAGGCCATAAGCTATTTGAGGCCGATTCATTATTTTTACTGATCACTTGGGTACAGAAAACTTTTCGAATCTCCCCTAAAGTACATGTAAAATAAAATCCATGACTTTTCGTGATGGTATACCATAAGTCGAACTTGTTAATAGATATTTTTCTAGGATTAAATCAATAACAATTTACTTTGTTTTTTTTTATAATTTGGTTATAAAAAAACTTAAGAAAAATAAAAAAAGATTTAAAACAGTTAAATACGTCTTTTCATCTGGGAATAACAATTACTCAACGCCTGTTTAAAGTTTCTAAAATACTAATCCTCAAAGAAAAATACCGATTTACTCCTCGTAAGAAGCTTCCTTTTGTAAGAATAATAGACATTTCTTCAAAAGTCTTTTGAGTATTTAACCGTCTTATGACATCTCACCCCGCACTCCCTCTAAGAATATGAATATAAACAGCAATAAAAAAACAAGATGCTCCATTAGAATGGATATATCTAAGAAGTCAACCATATTGTAGGCGAGTCAATCAAAATTGCTCTCGAAGCTGTACGTACATTTTTGATGTATACAGCTTTCTTCGAGTTTTTTACTTAAGTTATATACAATATAAAAATAGATTTTGTTTTACCAAATATAATTTACAAAGCTTAACGCTCTAAACTTAAATACAACGGATAAATTTATTTATAATATATTGCAAATTAAAAGGTTCGCAATTTGTATGGTTTATCATAAATTTTTGACTCATAGAGTCTACTTTAATACGAGAAGGTAATGAAGCTATAATCTTTTTGTTGCTATTTCTAAACACTACATTATCACTAAAATTAGCATATGCTCAAGATTTAGGCTTTTTATGCTTGTGAGCTAAAGTATAAAGACAGCTAGTTCGCAAATGTGCTACAATACTTTTAAGACGAGTAAAGTTATCGGCACAACGATACCAATTTAGAAGAGCTCACATTATTGCATAATATAGTTGAATAATATTTGTAATGCTTAATACAAGTAAAGATATATTACTTGAAGGTCTATTTAGACGTGGATGAAAAAATCCATGTAAACGTAAAGATTTTATAAGATCATAAAACGGCACATAAATTACAATTAAACGTGTTTTCTTAATAAATTGTTCATCTTTAAAAATTTTGAATTTTTTGTATGTATTTTTAAACTCAGGTTTTACTAAGGGTTGACTAACTAAAGTTGTAAAATCAGTTTTTTGTTCAAGTTCAAGCTTTTTTATTTCCTCTATAAAATTATCTCTTACTTTTATTAATCGAGTATAATAATCAAGAGGACAAGAAGTTTTAGGAACTTTATTGTTACCAGATCGTAACTTATACATTAATTGATTCTTAGTTAATTGTGGTTTTAAATTTGTAATATTATCAATAGCAAATTTTAGAGCTAAACTTACTTCTTTTTCAAATAACTTTGTAAAATGTGATTCTCATCTTAGCATAGCTGCATTAGACTTAACTAAAGTAAATTTTTTAAAATTAGTTTTGTAAATAAAAAATTGTTGAACGAATAATCGAGAACAGAAATCTCGATTTAGTTTTGTTCATCGTAATTGGTTTTGTTCCATAAAAATACGAAAAGAACTTATTAAACTTTTACGAATAGCATAAGAAGCTGCTTTTGCCATGCGCGCATTAAATATGTGTAAACGTGCTTGTACTTTTTGTTTAAAACGAATTGTATTTCTCATTCTTTTACAAAAATTTTTAACATTTTTTTTTAAAGGAAGTAAACGAATTTGAAAACCAAGAAACTTTATATTATTTGCTGTATTTCAATAAATGAGATCATTTTTTTCAATTTTTAAATGAAGATTACCTCGTAAAAATTGATTTAGTTTAGATTTAACTGATTTTGCAAATGCTTTAGAGCCTACAATACCTAATAAAAAATGATTGGCATATCGAACAAACTGGATGGTTTCATTTTTATAATTTATATTAGATTTATGACTATATTTATCATAATGATTTTTTTTATAACAATATAAAGCTTTTTTTACTTTTTTAGAAGACCCATATATTTTTAAGTTTAAAAAGGCTTTTTTAGCACTAAACCTCTTTAACATATTTTTATACATAATAGCAGCTTCTGAAGAACCCGTACGATCTTGAGAATAAGGTATTATGATATTCTTTGATAACTGAAAAACGTAATTATCGAAATCATGCATAAGTACATTAAACAAGAAATGAGAAAGTGTTTTTTCTATTATTTTAGAATTTTCAGGAAAATCCAATTTTATGATTCCTTTATTAAGCATTTTAGTAATTTCGTTTCATACTCTAACATCTTTAATAAAACGACAAAAAGTATTTTTTAAACGTTGTTGATTAACAATATTAAAAGTTTTGTAGATACTATAATTTATAAAGTAAGTTGTGTCACTAGATCATTGTTTAATAGATTGTAAAGCACTATGTATTGACCGTTGAGAACGAAATCCGAAACTATAACTATAAAAAACTTGGGGTAATATTCATTTTTTACGAAAAAAACCTTTGTAATTGCGTTTTGTTTCTTTTGAAGAAATTTTATTATCACTTTTTATTTTCATGTATTCTTCTTCAGAAATTTGTGATCATCTTCAAAGACCTTCAAAATAGGGCTCAATTCCATCTAAAAGTGTTTGTTCAATTATTTTAGCACGAATATTACTAATAGTAGAAAAGGATTTTTCCGATTCTTTTAATTTCGGAATAGAAGCGCAATTAGGATATTGGTAAGTTCCTGCAAGTAACTCTAAGTTGGCTTTTTCAAATCATTTCTTAGTAATTTTATTCAAAAAATTAGTTTCATTAATTGTCATTATTTTAGAACTATTTTTAAGCTTTTGTCAAGAAGACATAAGATTATTAACATTGACTAATTGGGGAAATATATTTTCAGTTTGATCGTAAGTAATAGAATCTTTTAAATTACAAAACTTAAAATAACTCGAGGCCGGCTCATTTTCTAAAGTTTTCTCATAAGAAAACTTTGATTCTCAAGCCTCCCCCACGGAAATGTTTTTACTAGTATTTTTAAAATTTAATTTTCCGTTCGCAGAAGTATCCAAAGAAATCGACATGTTGTCAGATTCAAAACTTGAGCTATACGCGCGTAAAATAGAATGTTCCAATCGAAAAAAACACGCCTGCTTTCGCTTGAAACCAGCCAAATCATTTGGCCGAAACATAAAAAAGCAGCAATAATTATTGGTTTTAGAATCGATAAAAATTACATTAATTTTATAAGTTATTTTTTTCCGAGAGATGTATATCGTACTAAAAACGACTCAAGGACTGATGTGAAGTCAGCTCTTAATGTTTAGTAACCAGACAACTAACCGTAGGGCGCTGTCAGATATGGGAGAAAAAATCTGCCTCAAACCTGCCCCTTGGCTATAAAACAAAAACGACTTCAAAAGATCTATCTTCGCACCATCTCGCATCACTGCTTCTACACTAGAAAAAGCTAAATCTATGTGTGGTGTATAATGCATAGCTAAAAATACACCTGTAATTATTTGAATAATAAGACACATAGCTGAAATAAAACCAAAGTTTCAAGCATAATGTATATTTATAGGTGTAGGATAATTTATTAAATGATTGTTTATTACAGAAAAAAGAGAACGTTTTATTAATTGCATTTCAATTTTATTAAAATAATTACGTAAAAAAGCTTAAGGTAAACTTTAAGTTTCCTTTTTATACTAGAGTATTTTTTATAAAATATAAATTTTTAATTTTACTAAAAAATAGTATAATAATTTCTGAATAAGAATATTTATGCGAAATCACAAAAAAGTAATAAGTGTATTGGGAATTGAACCCAAATTAAATAGATTAAAAGTCTAACGCTTTACCATTAAGCTATACACTTATTTACCTTTTAAGAAAAAAATTATTTATTAAAAAAAGTTTAGATATTAATCTTCTCTTATGTATTTTATTACATTATTATAATTTAAGATAACAAAAGTTTTGTTTTGTAAAGAAATTTTTATTTTTATTTAAATAAACTTTAAAAAAACACTTATACTCAAATTTATTATCTTATTATTTTTAATATAAAAAATAAAACTTTTCCTATTTTTAAAATTTATTTTAGTTCGTTTACATGACAATCTCAAAAAAAAGAGAGAAAAAATTTTCTTACTCTTCTGAAAAAACTTTTATTTAAACGAAACAATTTTACAAACTAACCCTTGAAAAAAAGAAAAAGCAAGCTTACTTAGTCATTTTACAGTTTTTAAACTGTTTGTTTTAAACTCTTAAATTAAAAATAAGTTTTATTTCATTAATAAATTTCAAACAAAATCCTTTTAAAATAGTCTTTACGTAATCTAAAGAAAGCTTGAATTAAAATTAATCAACTGAACCTTTAAAAAAATTAATTCTCAAACTATTTTACAACTTTAAAGGCTTACTTTTTTATATAATCCCCCTTTTTTTAATACCACGAATAAAATTCTTTCAACTTTTAAAGTTAACTCTAATTCATTAACATAAAATCTAAAAGAACGCTTTTTTTATCCCTTAAAAAAACTATTATTTAAACAAAATAACTCTACGAACTAACTTTTAAAAAAGGGAGGAAGGCGCTCACTCAACCATCTTACAGTTTCCAAACTGTCCGTTTTCAACTTTTAAACTACCCCTTTCTTTTCATTTAAATAAATATTTGTTTAAATCTTATATTAACTGTTCTTTAAAAAACTTTTCTTTTGGCATATTTTTTCGTTCTAGACTTTAGAAAAATAGAATTAGGTATAGAGAATGAACACTTGTAAGTAAATAGAAAAAAAATCACTTAGGATCATAAATTTATAAAAACTATGAAAAACTTCGTCTGGTACTAAAAACAAGGGGGGATTCTGTAAAAAAAATCGGTAAAGCTTTTACATTCTCGATAATTCAAAATATACTTTACAAAACTTATCTTATA